TCGCACAGCTTTTTCGCATCAATTCCACTTTGGGGTGATTTTCCAAGTTGGGGGAGTTTATCAGTAGCTTCGGAAGGGCCGAACCCATCAATTTTCCATCAACAGGTGGAAACGGAAAGACATAGATACACACAGACGAGCTGGAGTTCTAGCTAAATCTGTATGAACTGCTGATTTCGTCAGAATCTACCCGTAGTGGAATATAAATTTGTATGGAGATAATAAGATATGGATGAGTAGATGTGAGATAAGGAAGGGATCAACCAAATCCCGCTACTTGCCTCTGTTTTACGCGTACGCTGTTGGTCGAACAATTCTTGGAAATTGCGGTACGGCAAGAGTAATTTGTTGATGCAACTACTAATGCAGGGAGGCTTCTTTGTTCCCGCGGGCCCGCAGGACGCTGCAAAAAGCAACTGTGATGTCGTTGAATCACTTGCAATGGCTAAATTGTTTCTTGAACGAATCACACCCCTTCGTATATGTCAGGAGTCCATTGATGGAACGGGACAAGGGAGGGTTTGAACGCCGTTCCAGCTGCGATAAACGCAATAGAGGTACGAATTACAGTGGGATACTGACTTAGCGAGAGTCCACCGGCTATTTGATCAAGCTGAAGCTGTCCGCCAGAAATTCCGTACGACAAGGAAAAGCCATATAGCAGAAAAGACGAGCTTGCTCCACCCATTAGTAGAAACTTCGTAGTTGCTTCATTCGACCTTATATCCCTTTTGGTATATCCAGACAGGAAGCAAGAAGATAGACTTGGGAATTCCAACGCCACATAGAGGGTGACCAGATCGTTTGCCCGACGTAGAACCATTCCACCCGAACCTGCAGTTAATACGAAGAACAAAAATTCCGCCAAAACCGTTTTCGAGCATCGTATGTAATCAACTGACAGCAGAACAGATAGTAGCGAACAAATTGAGGTAAAAAATCTAAATGTGTAACTAAAGTTGCTGATCCGATAATTTTCAAAAGCGATGGATCCGGAGTGGATCCCCCATTGGCACAGTGAAGCAACCACGCTGATTGGCATAGATATCAGTGAAATTCTGTGAAGCAAAATTGTATTTCTACCCTTGTTTGATAAATCGGTCACAATAACTGCAATTAAACCGATAATCAAAACGCGTTCTGGCAAAATTGACGGATTGCCCAGTAAGAGAAATAAATCCGGGGAAGCGAAATTAGTGTAATTCGTAATAAAAATCGAGATAATATTTGAGAGTGGGTAACTTTCTGCCACACGGATTTCGAAACGAAATTAGCAGGTGAAGTACTTTCGTATCTATACGGTTGTATAAATTGCAATAGCGGGATATCCGTATTTTTTGTTGTCAAATCAATTCGATAGTAATTTCTAGTGAATTGCGTTGGAAAGGGAGAAGAGGCAGACTTCAAACAGATTTATTATATTTGGATGTTTAATGGGATAAGTGTTAGCGAAACAGAGCGAATTAGGCTTAAATGCCGAATTCTTTGATTTTTTTCGGAGGAGTTGAGCTTGTTAGACACAGAGACCACCTCTGGTAGTTCTAGGTCAAATCTACGTCGTAGAAGACGTATTGTGCTTCTGTGTTTACCCGCCAATGTACTATCACACGAAAGTCGTGATATATATCTCGATCTACGCAATCCATCTCGATTTACTGAGGCGCTGTGGTACGTAGAAAAAGCATTCCAAATTTTTACAAACCTGCCCAAAATATCATCATCTGCTAATACAGCCCAGGCTGATTTACTAATTGGATGTCCGGTACTGTCGCAGAACTTTTCCCTCTCCAAGAGTTTAACTGATAGCGAGATTGGAATCCTGGGATTACTTTTTTTTCCGCCCGAAATGCTGTTGCAAGAATCCACTGCGGTTTCGACCCAGACGTTTCCCGAGACTGGCTGAATAGCTGAGATGTAACCCAAGAATGAAACACAGCTGGCGGATAGCAAATTGATACGTATTTGGGTAAATTCCATTGGATAATGATAATGAGATCGAAAGAGTATCGAAATGCAATAAATCAATTTTTTAGCGAAATATTGAGTTCCATCGAAGGCTATAAGAGATTTGTTTTTGCACCTACCAAAGTGAATGCACAAATTTCGAATGAGACAGCGGTCAATGCTTATTGCGTCCGATTGGGAACTATATTCAGAAACACGTATTTTTTTTCTAGTAACGTTATTCCGATCGGGAGGTACAAAATCTCTTGGATTTGACTTATGCATTCGCGTCCATAAAACTAGCAATACGGAATCAATTTCGTACGTGTAAAAATTTTGGAGTAACGTATCAATACTTCTCCGTTCTCTTCGTATCCAAGAACGGAACTGAATAAATTTCCCACACAAAGTTTTGTACGTGTGATAAATTATCCTTAACAGATGTAGAAATGGCACATCCCTAATTTGTCGACGAAACAAGCGAACTAGAGTTTCTAGATGAAGATTATGTGACATCTCTACCTCTAAAACGTGACTAGATTTTGGTAATCTGTCTTCCATAAATGAAAATATTGAATGAATAGACTGTGAAATTTTTGAATTGTTATTTGTTTCAGCGGCTAACCGGCACGAAAGGGGCATCCCCAAAATTAGACATGTTGTTTGTAGAAGTACGTGGAGATATAAATCTATGTTAAGTCGACTGCTTCATTTTCAAACAAATTCTGAATAAAAAATCTCTGAATAATCTTGATAACGCACACTATCAATTGAACGCTTCGCTGCTGCTGCACTACACGCCCCGAATACCAAACTGACGCTTCGTCTATCTAAACAACGTTTACAAGCGACTGAATAGAAATTATCTCTAGGTGGGAGAAGAAGTAGATATGGGAAACAATCTCGATTAACGCTAAGTCCTTCTTCCTGGAATACATCAAATTTAGGGAGGTATCTAGAAGTTGTCTTCATCGCAATGACTCCCAAGCATTATTTTTGATAATGAATTTTATCCGAAAGATTCGATGTGTTAGTAGCTTCATTTTTGTTATGCAAATCAGGTGGGGGGGGGTATACAACTAGCCGCGGTAGTCGGAGAAGCTAAACCACTTGTCCCACCGGAGAATGTGAAACCCGAAGGTGACAAATATTTACTAACCTAGCAGATACTTACTATACAACCAACCGGGTAAAATATTTCTTAACTAGATCGCTCATAAAGTGCCGAGCTGCAACGAGGGGTCGGGGGGGGGGGGGGGGGGTTAGACCAAATTTCCGGCGTGGAACCGCCGGTTAACCCCCAACCCAACACCGAGTTGGGGGGAAAATTTTGTCCCGGGGATAATCATGTCATTGGTTTGAACTACCTGCGTCTTCCCCTCCTCCTCCAATTTTCCATCACACCCATAAATATATGTCCCATATGACTTCTTTCGAAAGAGGTTTTGATGGAAAACCAGTAGTCCCTCCGAAATAATCTACTTCTTAAGGGAATGCCAAATACGGCATAGATGTAGAGCATAAGTAAAAGGGAGGGGTAATACAAAAGCATCTGAAGGTAGCTGTAAGCTGGGCCCATTAGATTCTCCTAAAATTCGATTTTTAATTAGAGGTTGATCCCGACTTGTTCAGGCAACTTCGCCCGTCTCAAAATATCACGAACAGTTTTTGTTGATTGCGCCCCTTTCTTAAGGAGAGCAATAATAGCGGGGAGATCCAATTGGGTTTGTTCTTCGCGGGGGTTGTGAAAACCAACCTCCCTAATGGCTTCCCCTTCTCGCCGAGATTGGGTGTCAATCGCAATTATTCGGTAAGTAACCTATCGGGATAGGTGGGTGCACGCAGGGCGAACCCCCCCCCCGCAAAGCCGTATATGAAGCGTTGAATTCATACGGCTTAGAGCACAACTTCGGTTGAATAGGTAATTGCTCTACCCAGCTGCGGAAGGATACTTCCAACTCATATGTGTGTGACACGAACATTCTACCACTTATTGAGTTATCTCCTCACGAATTATCCCTTTGTAAAAAACATTACTACAAGGTGAATGGGGAGACAAGCTTACCCCCCCCCCCCGGGGGGCACCCCCCCCCCCCCCCCCCCCCCGCCTCTTTCACCCCCATTTACCTACTAATAAGTTCAATTGGATATCAGAAATTTCCTCGTTCGCAGATCGATTTTGGCAATCCTTAGGTTTAGGCCTAACCCCGAGGGTTTTCCAAATTGAGGGTCGGTAGCAGCAGAACCCATCCTCATCGACCCTTGAAAAGAGAGAATTCGTCGAGTAAGTTTTTTTTTCGACACCTGGTTGTAGAGACTCAATCGGGGTGAGGCGGTTGGATCGTCTGGGCCCAGTGATACTAAGCCAAGCCCGCCGGGATTCAGTTTTCAGTCCCCGGTAAGAGCATATGAGGTAACGGACTAATGGGGCTTCACCGCGCTATTCGGTGCAAATAACCATAGATAGAACTTCTCCCCAGAGGTAGAAATAGATTGAAACAAATAGATATTCTTCAAGTTTCGTTGGGTAATGAGTTTTAACGGATGTTGAAGGAGGAACGTCCCACCTTTTGGGTGGAACCGGCGGATACCAGACTCCGCGAAGACGATCTCAATGTTCGAGTCACACGTTGCTTCTTACCATGTCGCCTCAAGCGGGGTTTTACCATAATATCTAAAAACCGAGAATTCTTTTTTTGCTAAATACTTACTGCTCCGATATCTTCAACTGATATTTCCGGTACGAACCTTCTGACGCATTCCTAAAATTAAGTTAAATGGACTAGAACTTATGTCGAACGATTACCTGTACAGTTTACCAAGTTAAAGGCTTGATTTTTCTTTAGCCGCGTACGTTACATCAATTGTAATTTCTCGAATATTGCTTCGTTTCGCGAAGACTTCGGTGTTTTTCCTGGCTCTCCCCCTTACGAAGCCAGGAATTTTATTTGGTTCCGACTCAGCTTCGGGAGTCCAATTAAAATCTCCCCCATCTGTTGATAGGGACTTGGTGCTTACTCCTTTGGTGTCATGTCCCCCGAAAACATCCAGCAAATGATCTTCCATACCCAGATTAAACGAATTATAGATTAGATCGGCTATTTGATTGCTTCCTTCGTAACCTAAAAACGGTCGATATCCCAGAGGAAAATTCTGAATATGAACTGGTGAAGAAATGACCCCGCATGGAATATCAATACGTTTGCCGATATGACGTTCCATTTGAGTTCCAAATATGGCGGAGGGTTCAATACGGGCTATCGTATCTCCAACCTCGGTGTGGTCTTCCGTAACTATCACTTCATCACATAAACCCTGAACTTGCTCATTAAACCGTTCCGCATCATGCTTACGATACGTGCCTGGGCAACTGACACGAATTCCCATTTCTTTAACGAGTATTTTAGTAATTGAGGCTGCATGAGTTGCATCACCAAAAATTGCTGCTTCTTTTCCAGCCAGATTTTGACAATCAATAGACTTCGAAAACCAAGCTGCTTGAGAAACAAATTTAGTCTGGCTGTCAACATATAATTCGTAGTTAAATATTTTCTCTGACAGTGTGGAAGCCCACACATTCACAAGCTTCCCGATCTGTGCAACGAAGTCGGCTGTGTTTGAAATCCCCATGGGAGTTATAGATATGTGAGGCATCCCATACTCTTTTTCCGAAAAAGTTGCTGTCATCAAACCCACTTCTCGGTAAGGAACTATATTAAACCAAGCTCTTGGCAAATCATTCAAATATTTGAGAGACCCTCCCTCTGGGATTACTTGATTGACTGCAATTCCCGATTCTCCAGGTAGACGTTTCAATTCTCGACAGTCATGTTGATTATGGAAGCCTAAGGTAAAAACTCCTATAATATTTGCCGAAGGTCCATTTGTCACGGATCGATCCGAGGTACTTCGTCTACGAGCCCTATCCAAATGAAATCGAGTTATTTGTTCCAAAGTTCTATCCGCCGCTTGAAGCTCATTGACTCGGTGATAATTAACATCCGCGGGAATTACATCCGACTTGGAAGACAAAGAAGCTCGATCCACAAAATTTTGTAGATCCTCCTGTAAAATACTAGAAGTACACGTAGGTGTTAGGACGATTAGGTCGGGGTGTTATTCCTCATCTTTTCGGCTTATGTTATTTATAACCTTTTCTTGAGACCCACGCGCTAATACATGGCGGTCCACTACACTAGCAGTTACTGGGGTAAAATCCCTTTCCCTCTCCGACGTAGAACGCATTACATTGAAATAGTCATCTCCTAAAGGGGCATGCATTATAGCATGTACGTTCCTGAAGGAACTGGCTACCCGTAAAGTACCTATGTGGGCGGGTCCGGCATACATCCAATAAGCTAATTTCATAATTTGATTTTGGTATTATTTCGTTATTTCGCATCACAAAAGGATCTATTGCTATATGCGGCTTATCATCATAATATAAACTGGAAGATCCATTGGGGAGAACTATTACACCGGGTATATCGGGGGAGGGGGTAGGTGGAGAATCGAAGCTAGGAGGACGTGGAATTTGTGACTTCTTTAACTCCTAGTATATGAGAATGCGAGATATTTTTTTATAGGAAAAAATCTGGGACGGAAGGATTCGAACCTCCGAGTGACGGGACCAAAACCCGCTGCCTTACCACTTGGCCACGCCCCAAGAATGATCGGTATGATGACTATCCCACACTTCGGGTTTCCTGTCAACCAGCTTTCTTAGCCGTTTGTCCGGTTATAAGGGAGCAGCAACGCGAAGAGGTTGGAGTAGTTTGGAACTACTAGTACTTCAGAAAACTAACTGAAGAGGAATACTTAAAAAGAAACCCAGTCAGATATCATTTTGGTCCGGTAATATTTTGACCTGGTGAATCCAAATTATTTGAATGGGGAGGGGGGGACATATAATAATATATACCTGACGGGTCAACCCATTGAGTTGAAAGGTGATGTGTAACCACGTCGGAGGGAAATTACTTGTTACATTACTGGAGAATAAAGATGATAGTTTCGTGTGATATCTATCTAGAAAATTCTATTCACCTCAATGATGCCTCTTTTGCTAAATTACCCGAAGCTTATGCAATCTTCGACCCAATTGTGGATGTGATGCCGGTAATACCGGTGTTCTTTCTCCTCCTGGCCTTCGTTTGGCAAGCTGCAGTTAGTTTTCGATGATAAGTACTAACTACGGGGTTGCTCAATTATAGAATGCCCCGCTGCTTACGAGGTCGCGAGAGGGGAGTTGTCAAGCAATTGAGGTTGAGGAAGTGAAAGGGGTGGGGCGGGGGTCGCTGGAATTCAAGCAAGAAATCAATTTTGGTAAATTGCTTGCAAACCTCCTAATATGGCACTCACGGCTAGATATATCGGTATCGATGCATTCACTTCTATATCGGAAGATGGGGTCGGATGTTCGCGGGCTTACTCGAGACTGACAAACATAAACTTTTTGACGAGTTCAAAATCTACGCGATTTTTCTCCCCCCCTATTGAAGGGGTAAGAAGAAAACAGAATACTGACTAGAAGAAACGTAACCCATTTGGTGAAGTAACGTCTTGCAAAAGCCGAGTTTTTTCTCCAAACTGGAGTAAGAAGTCATACCCGTATGTCCAAACAAATGTAAATGATGGGGATTAATAGATGTTCCGAACGAGACAAAGTTGTTACGCCTTCCCTTATCCCTAGTTCTGAAAAACATGGAGATGTTATCACGCTTACCCTCAAACTATTTGTCTATGCAGTAGTGATCTTTTTCGTATCTCTCCTCGTTTTCGGATTTTTGTCGAATGATCCCGGACGAAACCCCGGCCGTAGGGATTAAATAGAAATCAATGCTTTAATTACTTCGCTTTGTTGAGACAAGTTTTTCAATCTACCAGTTTAATAAATTTATTAGAAAGGGAGAGAGAGGGATTCGAACCCTCGGTACATATGATCTGTACAACGGATTAGCAATCCGACGCTTTAGACCTCTCGGCCATCTCTCCGAACAACTAGGGGTGCCTCTTTCACAAATTGTAACATGAAGTTGGGGTGTAAGTCTATAACTACAATCTGTACCTACAGTACATCTTGTGGAAGGAATGGCCTTGCCCTCGTGCGTATTACTTTATTTTTTGGAGTCAAATCCCGGATTATTTATGATTCTGAGTGAAAATTTTATTTTTCCGTCTTTTTTTTATTTTTCCGTCTTTTGACGGCCCCTTCCTCTTTCTACGACATCACGTGGGAGGAATAAATAAATTCGTAACCAAATTTTTTTGGGTACAGACCAAAAATTTCGCCCAAAGTGGATCCAATTTTTTTTAGCCTAGACACAACAGGCGGATTCGCTTCTGCTAACTAAACCAAATTGATTGCCAATACGGTGCAATGGCCAATTTCGCAGTTAAAATACTTGTCGCGGAAGCGGAGCAAAATAATTTCACTCTACGAATTTGATGCCGTCGGTTTATCCTACCTCCCCACTTCTCCGTATAAGTGAAAAGAAAAAGTTAAGTAAATATATTTGTTTAATTTTTTATAAAATTTATTGATTCGAGATAGATTTATGAAAAGCGATAGGAGGTATAATGAATCTAGAAGTAGTTGCGCAACTCGCTATTTTGGCATTGGTAGTTGCATCAGGACCCTTAGTAATTGCACTATTGGCAGCTCGAAGGGGTAATCTTTGACGTGGGCAGCGCAACCATTAAATGAATACCTACTTCCTATGTAAATATATGCAGAGGCTAGGAGTGGGTGGGGGGGGGACTCCTCCTATAACCAAATGTAGGTACGTCTGGAACGCCTCACCGACGTACATGTGGCCCGTATAATGGAATTGTACCGTCGCGGGTATAGTTTAGTGGTAAAAGTGTGACTCGTTTCATATTGATTTAAATAGTTAAGGGATCTTTCAAACTGAATCTCTTATAAGTCAAGAAGCTTTATTTCTACAGAAGTACGTCGATTTATCCATACCAGTTATTGGTAATTTATTGGTAATAGTATGGAAAAGGAATGCGCCATTTCTGTTACTCTTGTACTTCGCAAGTCGTACCGGTTAGTGACGAAGCAGGATTACTTTAGCATGCAAAAAACTTGGGACGATTTCGTAGAGAAATAAGTAAGAATCTATGGGTAGACATCTAAAATATTTGTTTCATCGTCACTGAACCTTGGAAAAAATCCAAGACTGAAAGTTATGAATAGATTGATCCTGGTTTATCGGGATTATCATGCACTTTTTCGATTAAGCGAAAACAATTGCTTCCGAGACTCGGTGAAAAATATTTACCTAAGGATTTTTGGGAGTAGAAATAAAGAACGAAGTAATTGAAAGAAAAGGAAGAAGCCACTGGTAAGGCTAATTTTTTTTCCAAGGGATCATCTAAGAAGTATATCCATGCTATACGACCAAAACGTAAGCAAGACTGACATAGATTTTATGGGTGCCGCTTACTCGAAGCAGGGCGGTTTACTTTTTACCGAACGGCGGAGAAGGGGGGGGGGAGTAAGAAAGAAAGCTCCAAAATAGTACGAAATGGAGAAAGCCTCGATCCCCGCGGAAGTAGTTTTGACACGTGCTCCCTTCAATTGAGGCGAAAGAGACGACCCACTTGTCTTCTGGTTGTTTTTTTTTAGTTAGGTTGGTTTGTGTGGACGACTTCTCTACCACCCCCAGTTTCGCGCCATTTAACCCTCCCCTCCATAAAGGAGCCGAATGGGTGGAAACTACCATGTTCGGTTCTGGATTAGCGACGCCGCAACCAGCTGCTGCCGTCGACTATAACCTTTAGCCTTCCAAGCTACTGATGCGGGTTCGATTCCCGCTACCCGCTGATGATACTAAGAATATTGGAGCCCCCAGTCAAACCAACCCCCTCACCCACGGATTGTGTCGTGAACAAACTAAACTTACCGTTTGTTCACGATTTGGGGGCTAACCCGTCGGCATATTTGTCACCAACCGGCCGGGAAAAGGAAGGAACAGACGTCCATCGTCTAATGGATAGGACAGAGGTCTTCTAAACCTTAAGTATAGGTTCGAATCCTATTGGGCGTAATTTCATGTTTGAGGCGATTATGTCGGCGTAGATGGAGTGGGGGTGGTCAGATGATGCTTGGGAGTTACTCCCCGGGCGCAATCGAAACCTTATCACTCACTTTTCCTGCAGCATAAAAATTTCTGTTGACTCCTTAATAGCTTCCTTCAAAAGTGTTTCCGCTTGTTCTGTAGACACTTTCGTGGAACGAGTAATTTCACCAAATTGAGGTTTATTGGTTATTACATACTCCCGGAGCTGAACCAAGAATCGTTTGACTTGTTCAACTTCTGATACATCCAAATATCCGTTTACTCCAGTGTAAATGGTGGCCACCTGTTCCTCTACCGATAATGGGGCTGATTGAGACTGTTTAAGCAGCTCACGCAATCGCTGGCCCCTAGCTAACTGATTCTGAGTAGTCTTATCAAGGTCGGAAGCGAATTGTGCGAAAGCCTCCAATTCTGCGAATTGTGCTAATTCCGATTTCAATTTGCCAGCCACCTGTTTCATAGCTTTTATTTGAGCTGCGGAGCCCACTCTGGATACAGAAATCCCCACATTTATTGCTGGTCGGATGCCAGCGTTAAATAGATCTGCTGATAGAAAGATTTACCCATCGGTGATAGAAATGACATTGGTAGGGATGTAAGCCGAGACATCCCCCGCTTGCGTCTCAACGATAGGTGAAGCCGTCATGCTACCTTCCCCTAATTGGAGACTTAACTTAGCTGCTCTCTCTGAAAGACGAGAATGTAAATAGAAAACATCTCCCGGATACGCTTCTCGCCCAGGTGGTCTCCTTGGTAGCAAAGACATTTGTCGGTAAGCCTGGGCTTGCTTGGAAAGATCGTCGTGAATAATCGGGGTATGCTGCTTGCGATACATGAAGTATTCGGCTAAAGCTGCTCCCGTATAAGGAGCAAGATATTGCGGAGTGGCTGGAGAATTTGCGGTCTCCGACACCACGATCGTATATTCCATGGCGCCGCGATCTTGAAAGGTATCCACTACCTGAGCCACAGAAGAAGCTTTTTGACCAATGGCTACGTAGACACATATAACATTTTGACCTTTCTGATTCAGAGTTGTATCTGTAGCTACTGCTGTTTTACCGGTCTGTCTATCGCCAATAATTAACTCTCGTTGACCGCGACCTGTGGGAATCATGGAGTCAGTAGCAATAAGACCTGTCTGTAAAGGTTCGTATACGGAGCGTCTCGAAATAATACCTGGGGCAGGGGATTCAATCGGTCTAAACTCAGAAGCTGGAATTTGACCTTTCCCGTCGATGGGTTGGGCCAAGGCATTTACAACACGACCCAAAAACGAGCCACTGACCGGTATTTGGGCAATCTTTCCCGTCGCTCTTACGGAACTTCCCTCTTGTATGGTCAAACCATCACCCGTCGATACGGCCCCAGCATTATCAGATTCCGGATTCAGAGCGATCCCTACTGTGCCATCCTCAGATTCCACCGATTCGCCAGCCATTACTTTGTTAAGTCCATGAATACGGGCAATCCCATCTCCGACTTAAGGTACAGTACCGATGTTAACAACTTCTACTTCGGGGACATACCCTTCAATTTGCTTGCGAATGATGCTGCTAATTTCGTCGGGTCGAATGTTTATAACCATGTTTGCCAAAAAACTATTACTGGAGGGGGGAGAAGTAAAAATAAAACCCGTTTCATAATGAGGTGGTAGTTAGATTGGAATTAATTGGGTTTATTCGTCATGGATCTGAACAAGCCGATGTGATAATCAATCATTCGCAGATGCAGTTGATTATCCAAACGACTTTTTAGACTTTCTAGAGCCCTCTCGGACGCTAGTCGAGAAACTTGCTGTCGAACCTGCTCGATGGCGCGTTGCTTCTCGAAACGAATCGCATAATTCTTACTATCTTCCAATCCTCTTAAATCTTCGTCGGCTGCATCAACTAGATCCCGCTGTTCCCTATCCATCTGCGTAAGTCCATTGATTCGGATCTCATCCGCTTTAACTTTTGCTTGCCGCAGGCGAATACGAGCCTTCTGAAGTTTTTTAGTAGCTTCCTCGTGACGCTCTTCTGCATCCCGAATTGTATTCAAAATTGTTCCTTCACGATTCTCTAAGAAATTGATCAATGAAAGTGGATTACAGATCTCTGATTCTCGGAGGCTGATAATCTCTTCCCAAACCGAACATGGATTTTTCAATCCATTCGGCTTTCCTGCCCGTTTCGCTTTTACCAACCAAAAAGTCGGTGGGATCCAACAGATAATGTTTTAACACCCGGGCTCGCCTTCTTTCCTCCCCACTAACTAATAAGATTCATCTCAAATAGGTTTAGATGGAGTAATCAATATATGAAAAATAGGAAAAAGTTTGAGGACTCTCCCAGATAATTACTCATTACTTGAGAGCCGCTTTTTCCGAGTAGTATTCGTCTTGTATGGGTTGTCTATTCAGCAAATTGAAGGAGATTGAGCTAAATCAACTTCGATATCAATCTATCTATATATCTACATATCTACATAGGTATCTATCTCGAGAAGTAGTACAAATCGAAGTATTCCTGATGTGAGCGTCATATACCGAGTGATGCGTTTCCAATCGCGGTTTGGCTTACGCGGTAGGGGAAAGAAAACCCTAATTTTGCTAAGACTTTGAGCAATTTGGCTTTAACCATATTGACGACAGTCCCGAGAATCGGTCAATGGAAGTGAAAGTTTCATCGGTCACACGGAATGCTCCGGTTCTTGCATAACATTTATTTACAGGGAATTCGTCGGGGTTTTGCATTTTTGGGTGCAACTGGAGAAAACAGTTATCCCACTCGGATATACGACTCGCACACACCCCCTTTCCGTAGTAAAACAATATACCTAGTACCAAAATTAGGTTAATTAAGTTTATTTCCAAAATATTGGTATTTAAGCCAATACTTGCGGCAAGAGTCCAATCACTTGGGGGAGCAGCGATCTCACTTACACTTCTCGTAATCCTTTCCCTCCTGGAAGGTTTTGCAAGATTTGAACAACCTCTGGTCCGGCCTGGGGGGGGGGGTTAAAATTCCGAACTCCGATAAATCGAAATAAAATTGCGGTGGAAGCAAGATTTTCCGAGTCACCAACTTTAGCAACTTATATTGGTTATTGGTTTGCCCAATTTGCCGAAACTTGCTAGTTAATGGGGAAAGGGGATGTTGCAAATAAACACGGCAGATACTCGGTTGAGTAGGCGGAACAGCAACTTCCCGCTAGGCCCCCCCCCCCGGATTACCGCTTGTTTGTGGGGGGGGGGGGGGGGGGGGGGGTAGGAGGTGCGCCAGGCTACTCCCCGCTACAAACAGGTTAAACGAATGGATTGGCAAATAACGGAGCTGGAGCTACAACTGATCCGTAAATTGTCAAAGCTTCCATGAAAGCTAAACTCAGCGATGAAGTACCTCGTATCTTGCCTTCTGCTTCTGGCTGTCTCGCGATACCCTCGACTGCCTGACCTGCAGCAGTCCCCTGGCCGACACCCGGGCCAATCGAGGCGAGGCCTACAGCTAATCCAGCAGCAATAACAGAAGCAGCAGAAATCAATGGGTTCGTATTAGTCTCCTCTTAATTTATTTACGTCAATCAATCTTGTTTCTTTTGTCGGGTACTAACTAGAATCGGCGCAACGAAGACTTTCTAGTGAACGCTAATCTAGAAATCAATTCTACATGAATCTGATCAAAACAAGTAATGCGGTGTAACATAATACCCGCATACTTAATTAATGTTGAATTCGGAAGAAGGAGGTAATAAAGTACGGAAAGGACACATCCACTTCCTAGATCGACCGGTGCCATCTCCCACCTAACTAAACGAAACTCGATCGATAAAATTTGAGTATTTGGTGATACCAATTATTATCTACCAAAACACGCCTATTCTAGTTCCGGTGCAAGTAATATCTAATCACTTCGTTTGATGTACTACGACAGTAGGTCTAGCCGAGATTATAAACCGGTTTAAACGGGAAACGCGAAAACAACATAAATTGCTTCTCAATTTCGTGTATTCCTTTTTAATGGTATGAGTTTGGCGGTAAAAATAGGTACTCCTTCTTCACCCAAAACTTTAAACGGCTAGAATTAAATTTAGAGGGCCATGCGGGAGTTCTAGGTAGTTGTTAACCCCCCCTACCGCTCGTATTTCTTATTGCTACTCGGGGTGGAGGGGGATCCGATACGGATTTCGTACTGTTATAGTATGATACCACGGAAACGTATTTTTTTCACTACACTACAGCGACCCAACGAGTGGTTCTCGGTAGAAGTATTTGGCGGTTACCGTATTCCTACGGAATGACTCAATCCGACCAAATTAATGGTGTCCCTCCGTGGATTCCCCAATATAAGCTGCAGCTGAGGTGGCAAAAATCAAAGCCTGTATGGCACTTGTAAATAACCCTAAAGGCATCATGGGTACAGGAACAATTAAAGGTACTGGGGAGACGGGAACAGCTACTACCAACTCGTCGGCCAAAATATTTCCAAACAGTCGAAAACTAAGTGATGGGGGTTTAGTAGAATCTTCCGAAATGTTAATAGGTAGTAGTACCGGAGTTGGCTGAATATACCTACCGAAATAACTAAAACCTTTCTTGTTTAAACCTGCATAAGGATATGCTACTGATGTAGGCGAGGCTAGCGCGACGGTGGTGTTGATGTCGTTGGTAGGTGCAGCCAACTCTCCGTGAGGTAACTGAACGATTCGCCAAGGAAGCGGAGCACCAGACCGGTTGGAAACAAAAATGGATGAAAACATCGTTCCAATAAATGGAACCCGGGGACGGTATTCCTCTTCCCCCATCTGGGTCCTAGTTAAATCCCTAATAAATTCAAGGACATATTCGATGAAATTCTGGCTGCCAGTCGGTATGACTTGCAGATTCCTGGTGGCTACAATAGGTAGAGCTGGCGACAAGGCGATAACGACCCAGGAAGTTACAAGAACCTGTGCATGAACTTGGAAATCTCCTATCTGCCAATGGGAGTGTTAGCCTACTTCTACACTCGATACTTGATACAGGTAATCAATCTCATAAATTCGGAGTTGCTCGATGTGCGTAATACCCCCCTCTCGATAGATAAATTTATCTAAAATATTTAAGGTGACCACTACAAATTCTTTGCTCCAAAATGACAGAAGCGAGTTACTTTCTGGTGGAGTTAGGCAATATACCCAATAGGGGTATAACCCCCCCCCAGGCCGCTATTTCGCTACAAGTTGTCGAAGCGATTATCAGCCCTGCCGCCAGTTAATTTACCTCGGAGAACTTTGAGTTTGAGCGACCTTCACAAATAGCTGATGTTGGTTTGTCCAATATCCATCGGATTGAGGGTCGCGCGTCGTCATTAGCGGGGATTGGAATATCTACAAGATCCGGATCGCAATCTGTATCGACGACACAGATTGTGGGAATACCTAGAATAATGCATTCCTTAGGGGCGATAGATTATTCGTGTTGATCAGTAATTGTCGCAATATCGGGTAAATCTGACATATATTGAATTCCGCCTAGACACTTTCTTGGTTTAAATAGTTATCCCCTCAAAATCGCCGCCTCTTGCTTCGGAAGTCAGTCGAACCCTCCTATATCTTCTCCGTTTTGTAAGTATTGAAACCTGCGAAGACGCATTTCTGTAGTGAACCAATTTGTTGATGTACCGCCTAACCATTTTTCATTTACATAGTGAGATTGGGATCTTGTCGCGGCTGATGCTATCAAATCAGCTACCTGATGTTTTGTACCAACCGTTGGGAATTCCTTTCCCTCCGCTGCTGCATCAAATACCGAATCACAGGCTTCAGACAGAAGACGAGCAGTCTGAGTTAGGTCGAGGATGTGAACACCCTTCCGTTCTGTAAATATATAAGGTGACATCCTGGGATTCCATTTATGGGTTTGGTGACCGAAGTGGATCCCTGCCGCCATCATTCCTTCCGACTCAATATTCCGATTTTTCTGTCGCATCTTCTCCTCAGGTATAGAAAGCTATAAATTTATTTCATTTTAACTAAATTTGATAAATTATTACAATCTGGTGATCAATTTTGCGGGTTGAAACACACAAAAACCTCATCTAGTATTGGGTAACCCCTTACCCCATCTCAAGATTAAGCTAAGGGAGGAGTCGGCTCAATTCCTTCTTATGAGTCAATAATTTGGGGTCGATATTTTGCTTCTCGCGGTAACCGCATAGATCAAATTTCGTTCGCCAACTTGGGTTCTTGCTACTCCTATCTATTGCCGAATGAAAGCCTTTTCGCTTATTCACTTCTAGTTGGCAAGCAATTTCCGGACTACCTGTTCCAACAGGGACGACGTCACCGAGAATAACGTTTTCCTTCAACCCCTTCAACCGATCGATTCGGCCGCGGAGAGCAGCTTTGGCCAATACTCGCGTAGTTTCTTGAAGACTCGCCTCTGATAAAAAACTGGTAGTATTAAGGGATGCCTTTGTCATCCCCAGCATGATAGGTTCGTAGAAAATCGGTCTCTTTGATACGCGATTCATCCGTTCCGCCTGTGACAACTCGACAAGCTCCCCAGGAAAGAATACGTTGGTTATTCCGTCTTCTGACGCCACAACCCTTGATGTCAGTTGCCAAATAATAATTTCTAGATGTTTGTCGGATATTTGTACCCCTTGAGATTCGTAAACTTCTCGAATTTCATTAATTATAATCAGTTGGCGGCGTTCCATACTTGTTCCAGCACTTAAAAAGTGGCTCCAAAGGTTCCCAATTAATCTTGCAATACCCCGGTTCCATCGCCCAAAAAGATCTTCGATTCTTGCCGGAATAGAGGCGATGGAACGAGACTCCAGCAGCTGCTCAACTTTCGGAAGACCCTGAGTGATGTCTCCAGATTTCAATCTATCATATGGTAGTGTTATTGGCGTATCTCCCTCCCCAATGATGTCTCCAGATATCTTGTGGGGAGTTGCTCCCCGGGTCGCCAACAGGGTCCTACCAGTTCTGACTAGTAAGTAATCTCGGTGAATGGCTACGACCTGACCAGACTGGGGAAACACATTACCCCCACAGAAATATCGACTCTCGCTGATTAATAGCCCCGGATTAATTAATAGAATTCCCCGATTGAAAAATTTTGGTGTCGAACAAATTGGCTTTTCCAATAAAAATCTATTTGAAGGAGGATTTATAGGATATTTCAATGTTAATTTGGTTTCATCAATTAGATACCGGTGTCGGTGGTCCGGCGTATCTGCTGAATACGTACCTGTCGAATAATCGGGAAAATAATTTATGAAGAAGGAAGCTTTGCGACTCAGCGCGAAATAAGGGGTAACCGAGAAGTAGGAAATTGCGTACGAAGTCCCCGATAGACCTACCTCTTCAAAACCTAATTGACAGCAAGTGAAGCTCGATCTTTCAAATTTAACTGACCTCTCTTCAATTTTTATATTTGGATACTTATCTGAAAAAGATTCATATTTGGAACTGAATGAAACGTTTTTCGGACTCCCGTACGGGCCGCTTATACCCGACTCCGATCGAGGGGAGTCTTTTCCAACCCCTTCCCCGTAGTTATTATTACCTGAATCGGCAAAGGAATTGGTGCGATAAAAGTCAAACGGTGACAAAGTTAAGAGAGATGTACCACGTTCTGGCACCGAATGAACAGTAATGCTCTGACGTCCGAGAGCTAAATCATTGTCGTCGCTGGATAAATTGACTTGAGCGAGAAAGGGCTTGTCCACAGGCATCAAATTTTGGGAAGCCTGACTGACTCCGAGCCTCCGTGCGGGGGGGTAAGATGCCACCAAATTAACCTGAAGGAAAGTCTCGGAAAGATTATTGATTCGCACACTGGCGAGAGATAAACAATTCCTTTCCGTAGTCTTTCTTGTGGAGGGGATTTCGCGGAAGTGTCTCCGCCATCCAGCCACTAAAAGAGTTCGAATTAATTGAATAGTCGTGTGACTAATCATTTTGATTTCCTCACCATCTCTATGGGAGATACATAGAAGGTTTTGAACTTTCGCACGTTTCTGCGTTTTCGGCTTATCAGCACAGAAGCCTCCCCGCGACAGAGAATCGCCAGATACGTCGTATTTGACAACTGGTCCTGCCGGGACGGAAGTCTTTCTTCTCTTGTGAAGCGTAACCGATTCGAGGTAAACCCAACCCCTGTTCTTGATTTCGCCAAGAATCACATTACCTGAGTCTACTACATCAATATCTCGTCTCCGTATACCAGTTGCCCTCTCTGGGTTGTGAATATCTCCGGGTAATACTCTTACCGTAACACCGCTTGTTGATGTCCTTTCAATTCGGATTAGTCCACCTACTTCGCTACTAGCAGTATCAGTTATTCGTGTGCCTTCTTCTGCAACAGTATTGTTTGCTACCAAAATGGAGGATGGAGGTTCATATATAGTATAAGCCTCCTCGGGAATTAGAAAGGAATTGCCTCCCCTGACTACTCTATACCACGAGCCGGGAGTCGTTTTTTCCGTCCCACCGCCGGGAGAAAATTTTATTTTATCGGTGGGTTCAACTTCTATGGTCCCATATCTTATAATCCCCGAAACACCAGTTTGATACTCGAATTTTTCGTGTATGGCGAGGATATCACTTCCATCCAAAATGCTGTTTAGTTGAACATCAATATTTGCAAAACGTGATTCGTTAAAATTTTCTTGTTGTCTTTCCAACAACAGAGAAACGGATTCGGTTTTCTCGGACCGCTCCACTTTGATATTAGATATGATATAGTTAGATGTTGGAGGTTTTAACCAAATTGAAAAACATTTTGGATCGATTCCAAATTCTCGGATACTTTTTTGAGAACCTTTACCGCTGGCAGCAGCAACTTCTTTCCCGCCAATCCCTTCGAAGTAATCGTACCTCCTTTCGATAGAGTTGGGTTTGATACCGACTCTATCTTGATCTTTGTGAGACAAATAGCTTTCGTCGGAACCGCCATAAGCTCCCGAAAGAATCCGGATATGACCCGCCTCGCGTACAACACGAATGGGATTGTCTACGCAGTCGCGGACATGCCACACAAATTTACCCCAGTGAATCTCTCCCTTTAAATTTGGATAGATAGCTTTTTGGATACGTTCCTTGAGGGGAAACTCTTTGGCGCGTACTTCCGCGATGATTTGCTGCGCCTCGACATACTGACCGTTTCGAATCATAAGTAGACTTTGAGCTGGAACGACAAAATCGCGTATAGCCCCACAACTCCTGATAACGACGGATAAATCGTTTCGACACATCCAGGCAGGATGCCCGTGTCGCGTACGTGTGGGGTAAACCAGCCTCCCATCGGAATTAATAAGCCCATTAAACGGAATTCGTACGTATTCTGCAATATCGCCCGTAAATACCCCACCCGTATGAGAAGTTCTTAATGTTAATTGAGTTCCCGGTTCTCCAATGGATTGACCCGCGATGATGCCAACAGCTTCCCCCAATTCCACCAAATCGTAATGGGCAAGACTCCGACCGTAACGCCACTGACAAATCCGGAAAATGCTTTTACGTGTCGAAGGAGATCTCACATATATTGGCTGTACCGACGCTACTGAGTTACTAGCCAGTCCATCACTGATGTCTTGATTACGGGTGGCAATGCATCTAACATCCCAATAAACGTTATCTGCCGGCACACGTCCAACCAATTTTTGATATGATATCGTCCTAATAGATTCTCGTTTCTCTTCGGCGATATTTGGCAAAGCGATGCTTTTGGTAGTTTCGCAATCCCTCTTGCGTACGGCAATGTGTTGGACCACTTCAACGGGTCTGCGTGTTAGATATCCAGCATCGGAGGTTCGAACGGCGGTATCCACAACCCCTTTGCGGGCACCGTGGCAAGGAATGATATATTCCGTCAGGGATAGGCCTTCGCGAAGGTTTCTCCGAATGGGTAGATCAATTACTTGTCCCCGAGGATCCGACATCAATCCCCTCATGCCAAGCAACTGATGAACTTGGGATATACTTCCCCGGGCCCCCGAGAAAGACATCATGTGGACTGAATTTAAAGGATCAATCATTTTGAAGCTTGGATTCATTTCTCGTTTTGGACATTCGCTTGTGGCGTACCAGGCTTCGATTGACTGACGTAATTTTTCTACGGCATGCAGACTTCCGTGGCGGTAATGCTGCTCCGAAACGTAACCTTATTTCTCGGCGTCTTGTACAAGCCATCCTCTGGATGGTACTGCTAGGAGGTCGTCGATGCCCAACGAGACAGACGCCTTGGTAGCTTGTTGAAAACCCAAAATCTTAATTTGATCCGAGATATTTGTCGTAGATGCAATTCCAAAACAAACGACTAACTTGCCGATGAGTCGCCTCATTACAACTCTATCCATTGCTTTATTACAGAACGGTAATTCAGTTTGATCCGTCATTATAGAAACCTCACCTTGATATATCTTTTTATGTTGTGACATTTATTAATCAATAATTTAAAACTAAGCAGTTTAATAGATATATTTATTATATGTGTTTATATATAAGAGATTTTTCATTCTTCATTTTCACGGTTAGATATAGACATTTCGTCTCGTGTTGCCATATTCGGTACGGACGAAGTAGCACACAAAGAGGCTTTTGACACACCTTGCATCGCTTCCCTCAACTGTTGATTAAACGAAATGCGACCAGCCGTGGTAAGTACATATATACGTGAGATATATCCCTTCCTACACCTTCTAATCTGGTAACTATCATGAGAGTGAAGAGAGGTTCCCAAGGAATCATATTGAGATTCAACAGGTAATTCACGAATTTTTGAACTAATCATTTCCAAATTAGTTTCCCATCGAAGCCACAAGAAACTACAGAAATCAATTTGATTCGATTCCCTGGCCCTGAGTATGTCGTAGTAACTGCCGAAGCAGGGTATTCTGGCGGGGTGGACATCGCCCCCTCCCACAAAAACGGAATGTCTGTTTCCATAGATTCCTTGCTTGCTCTCAATTGTTGGTACGTAGAGGCCGAGAAGCATGTCTTGACTCGGGACAGATACGGAATCGCCCGTAGCGGGAGATAACAAATTTATGTGTGAAAACATCGGAAGACGAGCTTCAATCTGAGCTTCGAGAGATAGGGGCACATGAACAGCCATCTGATCTCCGTCGAAATCTGCGTTAAACCCCCCACGAACCAATGGATGCAAACGAATAGCACGCCCTTCTATTAAAATGGGTTGAAATGCTTGTATACCCGGCCTATGCAAAGTAGGTGCTCGATTCAGCAGTATGGGATGACCCCGCATAACCTCCCGAGGCACTTCCCATATAATGGGATCTTCCTTTCGTATCATACTTTTAGCCGCTCGTAGATTACAAGCGAGATGTCACCCGATCAAGTTACGAATTACAAATACTTGGAAAGGTTCGATTGGCATTTCTCGGGGTAATCCACATTGATGTAATGAAAGGGATGGGCCTACGGCAATAACGGAGCGACCCGGGTAGTCAACCCGTTTTCCGAGCAAATTCTCACGAAATCGTCCTTCTTTGCCCTCAATAACCTCTGAAAGTGACTTGTAGGGTCTGTTATTCATATCCCTCATTGGTTGCCCACGTATACCATTATCGATGGGAGCGTCTACGGCTTCTTGGATAAGTCTCTTCTGACAAACGATTAATCCCTCCGGCGTGAATTCACTCCCCGATAGGAATTCGGCAAGAGTATTATTTCGATGAATTACCTTTCTGTAAAGCTCATTAAGGTCGGAAGTTACTAATTCGCCTTCATACGATTCAACTATTGGTCTCAATTCGGGTGGAAGAACCGGCAGGAGATCTAAAACCATCCATTCCGGCTTTAGATTTGTCCGTAAAAAATCTTTGGCTAATTTCATCCGTCTGACCAAAAGATCTTTCCTTCTTCGAATTGTTCGGTCTTCCCAGTCATTCCCAACAGGCCTTTGCTTTGCCGGCGCCTGCCACTCCAAATGTGCACAATCCATAACACTTTGCAGATCCAAACTAGTTAATCCTTTTTTGACGGCATCTCCCCCAGTGGCGATTTCGTTCCCTTGAAGCGTTTCATAATTTCGGGTGGAGAAATATATGGGAAGCATGTTTCTCCAGGATCGGTCTTCGTAATTGAACAAACCCCGCAATCTTAACAGGTTGGGCCTTTCAGCCACGGGCCTAGCGAGAAAAAGATTGGGATAGGTTGGGTGGTGCCCCCCCCCCCCCTAGAACCGGACACGAGTGTTTCCCCTCATCCGGCTCAAATAACTAAGCGTAAATTTGAGAGAATTTGATGTCTTTGAGGCGCAGTAATGCCGTCTCTCTGAAGATGAAGTAGTTGCTCATTACTCGGGTTTCAACTTGTTTCTCTCGAGTAGTCTTGTACCCTCCCCCGTATTGAGCAATCTGCCGGGAAAGAAGTAGTATTTCCCCTCAATACTTCTTTCTCGACTCAGTCGTAGGCTGGAGATATTTACCTTGTTCCCAATGCGATCACTTCCCTCTTTGGATTTCCACTCCACTTCGATGGCTATTTATTGAGTTGAATAGAAAAATCGATGCGATGATTGGATTTTCATAGCCATATGTAAAAAATACTATTTAGGTAATTTTTTCCGAAAAGAGGGAGGGGGGGGGGGGGGGAAGAAAAGCATAGAATTGCGTTGAAAAGCACTTGAATTTTATCCCCGGGAGTGGGAAGAGTTATAACGAAGCCCAATCGCTGGATTTTTTACTAGAAATTAACCATGGAGGGGGTCCCCGTTCTGTACGCGACAGTTTTTGTCCCGAGTTAGACAATATTCCTCGATCGACGCGAGGGACATGTCGGTCAGAGGCTTCCCACTTCTGCGTGGGATGACAGCCTATAGCACAATCTGTGATGATCGACAAATACAATCGAGTCACGCATCGCAATATACTGGGCTTTCTGGTTCTTTAAGAGGTTTGGCAAGTGGATTTGCAATATAACTAGGGATTCGCTTTGAAAACCACACATGGGTTACCGGACACGCAAGTTTGATGTACCCCATCCGGTATCTTCGAACTCGGGAGTCGGTAAACTCAACCCCGCAATGTTTGCAGAAGTTGGAATACTCCTCTCCGCTACCGACCGATCGATAGTTTCCACACGCGCAGACGCCACTTTTCATGGGCCCGAGTATCCTTTCACGAAATGAGCCATCTCTCTCTGGTTTGTGAGTCTTGTAATGCAGCGTATAAGGTTAATCAACTTGCCCGACAACGTCTCCATTGGGTAACTCCCTCTCAGCCCAGCCGCGAATCTGTTCAGGGGAAGCCAGTCCAATCCGAAGCTGTTGATAATTAGCTCGATGAATCATAATAGAAAAAGTTTTGATTGATTATTCATCAAAGAAGTTTCAATTGGATATCAAATGTTTTCACTCTCCCTCTCCAAATCTTCTTCAATTACGAAGTTGTGCTCCAGGTTTAAACCCATGCAACGTAACTCCCGAACTGGCAATCGGAAAGACTCTGGAACGGTGTTGGTTTTGCGAACAGGTTTTCCAGTCATAACTGCACCAGGTACCTTGTAACGAGCCTGAATATGATCCGATTTAGTTGTAAGCATTTCTTGCGACGTGTAAGACACGCCAAAACCCTCCAAAGCCCGGACTTCCATTTCTCCAACCCGCTGTCCCCCCCGTCTGGATCTCCCCTTGAGAGGTTGCTGCGTAACAAGGGCGTAAGGTCCGCTGGATCGTGCATGAATCTTATCGTCGACCTGATGAATCAATTTCATCATATAGGCTTTTCCAGTTGTAACGGGTTGCGCGAAGGGATCACCCGTTCGTCCATCGATCAATCGGCTCTTTCCAGGGTGATCGGGTTCAAACAACCACGGATTACGAGTACTTGCACTTGCTCTACACGGTTCTGAAAATACTAGTTTTCTAGAGGCTTCTCGTTCGTATCTCTCATCGAAGGGTACTATACGGTAGTGGGTTTCTGGAAACTCCCCGGCTAACCCAAGTAGGCATTCGAAAATCTGTCCCACATTCATTCATGAAGGTACTCCTAAAGGACTTAGTATCGTATCGACTGGTGTACCGTCTTGCAAATAAGGCATATCCTGTCTGGGTAATATTTTTGACACAATACCTTTATTTCCATGTCTACCAGCTACCTTATCACCTACTTGTATCTTACGTTTTTACAGTATATAAATATGAATGACCTCTGAATCGTTCGAAGTGTCGTCTTCGGGGTAGACCCACCTGACGTCAGTGACTCGACCTCTTCCACCAATCGGAACTTTCAGACAGCTTTCTCTTGCGTTAACTAATTGTATACCAGAAGTGGCTTGTAATGATCTCCCCTCCGGAGCACGTGACGAATCTGCCCCCTCCTGGGGCGTTGGTTTACCCACCAAGGCATCTCCAGCTTCCACCCAAGAACCCGACTCCACGAGCCCGTCATCGTCTAAGTGTCGAAGCGTATGACTATCCAATTGAGGTATTTGCTTGGTAACCCTTTCAGGACCCTGATTTGTTATGCAAACTTCAACTTCGTGCCTTTCGATGTGAAAAGATGTGGAGATATCTTCGTATATTGGGCGTTCACTAATCAACACCGCATCTTCAAAATTGTAACCCTCCCATGGCATGTAGGCCACCAGGATATTCCTACCTAAAGCCGATTCCCCCCTGGCGGTTGCTGCCCCATCCGCGATGACTTCCCCGCGTTTCGGTAATTCTCCCGCTGAAACCGTAGACTTTTGGCGTATACAGGTATTATTGTTGGAACGCTCATATATTTTTAACTCACTGCTTACAACGCGCGAATCGGCATCATTGCTTGTCGCCCCACCGATTGAAGATAGTTCAATTTTATTACCACCAACAGATCGGATTTATCCCTCTCGTCCGGATACAACTACACCTCCCGAATCTGGAGCTACTTAACTCTCTAACCCAGTCCCTACGAAGCATCTTTCGGGATTAACTAGCGGAACCGCTTGACGTTGCATGGTAGAACCCGTTAAGGCGCAGTTCGCGTCATTATGCTCAATGAATGGAATAAGAGAAGCTCCGATAGAGAAATATTGTAAGGGATGGATGCTTCGGAAATCAACTTGTTCCCAAAGGACACTGATAAATTCTTGCTGATATCGAACCGGTATGAGTTCCTTCCCTCCAGTTCTCCATTGGGATATTAACGAGTTCTCGGTTGCTATTCGGTAGCAATCATCTTCAGTGGGAGATGAATCGATTAATTGCTCCTTTTCGGATGATTCCGACATTTCAAGGTACGGGCTCTGCAAAGATCCGGAATTGCTAATTTCCGCCTGAATAGCTAGTGACGAAATAAGGCCAGCATTCATGCCTTCCGATGTTTCGATCGGACAGATACGGCCATAATGACTAAAATGAATATCTCTAGCTTGAAAACTCGCAGTTCGACGTGTCAATCCGCCAGGACCTACGGAGCTTAATCTTCGCTTATGAACCATTTCTGATAATGGGTTGGTTTGGTCTAGAAATTGTGATAGGGGGTGTGACCCAGAAAACTCCTTGAGAGTTGCTATTACTGGTGCAGTCGTGACTAATCCCCGGGGCGTTATCGCGCGTTTGCGCCTAACGGCCCTAGATAGATTTTGTCGAATCGAATTCTCCAAACGGTTTAGGGCCAGTTTCAACTGTTCCTGAGGCAAATCCGCTACAGATCGAACACGTCGATTTTTCAAGTGATCTATGTCGTCGAGGTTGCCTACTCCGTAGCTGATTTCTATCGAGTGATCTGTGGCTGCTAATATATCTTGGGGTAACAGAAAATGTTCTGTTTCGGGTACATCAAGAGTTGGTCTGATGTTTAGGTTTCGTCGACCAATCTGCCCCAACTCACATCTGTGCTGAGAAAACCTCTTCTATAACTCTTTGAATATAGATTCTGAAAATGAGATATCCGCGTCTGTGGCAGAGTACGGGTGTTTGTAAAGTTCTGCTGTAGCATCCTCCGACGATTCAACGGCCCCTTCTTGTTTCTTCAACATATTTGATAAAATCTTGGGGTAGCGAACATTTTTCAAAATATCTCCTTTGCTTAACCCCATAGCTACCAATGAGATCAAAATGGATATCTTTTTCTTTCTGCTAATGCGAACCCAAATTTTTTCCTTCCTATCCATTTCCGGTTTAAATCTCCCTCCCCGATCCGAAATTACAGTGCTAGTATACGTGGAAACTCCTTTTTGATCGGATTCCCGGTTGTAGTAAATACCGGGACTTCTCAAAATTTGATTGACTAAAACTCTGGCAACCCCATTAATAATGAACGTTCCTTTAGAATTCATCCAAGGGATAGATCCGGGCCGCACGTCTTCTTCTTGCACCACTTCATCTTCGCCACGAGTCAATTAAACTGGTACATATGGATCAGATGAGTATGTGACACATTGATACGCGGCATCTCTCTCTCCGACTGACGGTTCCGTCAATTGGTACCGTTCACTAACAGATCAGAATTCGACTTCCTTATCTGTATCTCCAATTTTCGGAAAATTTCCAAGTTCTTCAAGCAATCTTTCGTGAACAAACCGATTAAACCCTTCAAATTGAATTTGTGCAAGTTCTGGTAGTACGGGCATATCTCTATCTCCTCCAAATAAAGTGATATATCGAGACCCATCCTCAATTAACAATATATCGATTAGATTTACGTACTTTCAACTTTCCGTGTATAGAACACTCCACTTCTAGCCTCCAAACAACTCGAAATCAATTTATTCTCTGTTTTTACTTTATCCGCGACTATTTGCGGATGAAGTTGTGGCGACGAGTGGGCGGGGTAAGTAAGTAAGTGTGGAGAAAACTATAAAGTTATTAAATATTTTTCACAAACTGTGAACGAAATAAATCCGTGCGATCCATATTTTGTAAACCTACGTACTTTTTACAAGTCATTTTGTGTCGAAATTGATCGAAATACTTACGCATCCTAAATTTAGGTAACGGTCGGTAGGAGAGGAAACTAAGAGATACGTAGCGACAAAGTAGGTTTGACAATTATATCATATCGGTAATTTCGATTACCAGGAAAGAGAGACATGCGGATGTTCCCCTTTTTGGGGGCAGCGTTTTTGCTCCATCAGCCACTTGATGCTTAGTTCAAATCTACAAAAAGAAGCTACTCGCTAAGAAAAGGGTTGGGTTTCAATAAAACTTTACACCTGTCTAGCCCAAAAGTCATTGCCGATTGTAGATATATCTGGCTACTTCTCGTGGCTATTTGCCGAAGCGGAGATATCCCCCCCCCCCCCGAGGGAAATAAAAAAAAAATAGCTTACTCAGCATTGACTCCGAGGCAATTGATACATAGACTCATATCAAATTACCTCCTGGGATTGTAGTTCAATTGGTTAGAGCACCGCCCTGTCAAGGCGGAAGTTGCGGGTTCGAGACCCGTCAATCCCGGTCAACTCCAACGAGATGCGATAGTCCAAAGTTCAACCTGCAACCTCGTACTTGGGTCGAGCTGGATTCGAACCAGCGTAGGCGTTGCCAGCGGATTTACAGTCCGTCCCCATTAACCACTCGAGCATCGACCCACGGTTTGTGAACACTTAGATTTCGCCTCATCGAGTTAGCGACTTTTGACAAGTTGAATATGAGCCCCACCTGTTGGGTGGGAATCGGTAGGGTATTAGGAATACATTTCACCGATATGATCATCGGTGAGGTTTTCGAAAGATGAATACCCCCAGGGGAATTCGAATCCCCGTCGCCTCCGTGAAAGGGAGGTGTCCTGGGCCTCTAAACGATGGGGGCCTCATTGCTTTTTGGCAGAATAAGGGTATTCCCTATGAGTTGTCAATCTAGAGAAACTGACAAGGAAGTAGCGAGGGAACCCATTTTTTATTTTTAACAATCTGGGTTGGGGTTAGGCAAATCATTCAAATAAATGTTCAAATCATTCATATAGAAAAAAAAATATATATATATATTTTTTTTTAGCTACGGCAATTTAGTTGTGTCGGTTAATCAATTAATCCGAAGCCGAGGCGTCGGGAGTAGGCTGCTACTGCGTGCGCGAAAACAAGGAATAGGTATTGATTCCATTTCGTGATATACTATGTAATCGATATCGAAAATTCGACTTTGATATTTTCTTTTCTACCTGCGATTAACCAAGAATTCGGTCGACCCGACTAATTAAAACTAGATGGTTCATAATGAAGTACGAGAGTTTTTTCCAATGAAACCCACTCGAGCTATTTTCCGATTGATGATTTGAACTACCAATACGGAAGTAAATATTCTTGCGTTCGTAGCCACCGCACTTTTCATCCCAATCCCAACAGCTTTTCTACTTATTCTCTACATTCAAACGGCCGCTCAGAATAACTAGTGACTAGTGACTGGTAACAACTACCTGTCTTGCTCGTCAAGAAATCTTCGTATGCGGGAGCGAATGGGAATAGAAAAAGCAGGGGACACTGTTTGCTCGCTGCAAGACGGAGCGGTATGCAAACTGTTCTCTTTATTCCGTACGAAGTTTTCATGCTATCCAGTTGCTGCTGGTAGCAACTTACCCCTAACTTACTTAGCGCTCCCTCCCGATTAGCTCCTTTTACGTGAATTGAAATCTATACCTTTTCCCCCCGCTTCTATCTCTATACCTGCCGTGTATTACGCATTATTGCCGAATAGAATTGCCAAATAGAATTGCCCGAAATTGGTAGATCAAAAAAACGATCTATCAATTTCTACCTACGAAGCTGGGTCTACCCAATGATTAGTTTTAGTTGTTGGGGTAGAGCACTCGGATTTACCTTTCCGCACACCTCTCAGCAGGAGGTAGGGGGTGAATCCGCCTAAGCAAACCAAGCGAAACGAAGTGAGGTATCCGAACCGGAGGTATGATCTCAGTTATATGTAAGGTGCATATTCATTTCCTGCTTCCTGTTCCGAGCGCAGCCATAACATCAGACAAGACATTTGAAGTTTGAATTAACGACGGGATGAACTAATAGCAACCGGGATAGGTCCTCCCCGATAACGAGGGAATAAAATCAGTCTACCAGATTACTAAACTCAGCCAATTTGTTACTTTAATTTATGAAATAAAGAATAAAATAAGAAGCGGCTGCATCGGTTTTTTTTTTACCTTTTTTACCCGGAAGGGTAATATAGGGTGGGGGAAGCACGAAGTGGTCTCACCACAACGACGCGTATCCCCCGGATTATACGAATAGAGACCCGGTTAACCGTTTGTCACAACCCGCTTCTTCCCCGAACTACAAGTGAGAGGGAAAATGTGGAAATCACCGTCGGGGCAGCCCAAGCTATAGTAACTAAATCCGTAGTTGTAATTCCTATCTATTCACTCTCTCGATTTTTACTAATTACTTACAAGTCCAAACGCAAGGCAAAGCTTGGAAAAGCTTTAAATGCGTTGTCAGTGAGGAGCAGACGCCTGCTTGATAGCTTACCCCAATACCGCCGAGTATGTGGAAACCTATACCTATATATATAGGTTTTTTTCAATGGTACTGGTTGATGTTTATCCCCTCAAAGGTTTTGGTAATTCGGACCCTCAGGTCGCCAATTAATGATATACTCAGTTGGGATTGTTTATGCGTGACGCATCGAGGCACATGAAACGTGATAGACTATAACAGACTATAGAGCACCTCAACCTGTATCCGATTTCGGCGCAGCAAACGATCCCCGGTAAAACTATCTAAATTAGTAGATTCAAGATAAGCTAAATAAATCCAAGTAAACCAAAAAAATCTAGTTATTTATCTTCATATACGTAAAGATTTTCCCGTTAGGCGACACCCAGATTCGAACTGGGGAATTAAGGATTTGCAGTCCTCCGTCTTACCGCTTGACTACATCGCCCTTCGCTGACTATCGACGAGCAGCGCCAGTCCGGGGGCAAGGAAAGAAAGGAAAAAGCACCGATCCGGTTCGGAATGTTCGGTAGCAAGTGGTGTATATCACCCGACGTGTAGCGACTCCAGATGTCCGGCGGTTCTGGTAGTAGTAAGTATACTACCCAGCAGAAGCATTAGCAAGTAGCTGACTACCCCCTCCCCGCATATCACCCACGATATGCTTTTGCTAGCTGAAATGGTTTTCCCGACAGGGAAAAGGTTGTTTCATTGCAAAATGATGTTCGATTCAAAACAGGATAAAGACAAACAACGAAATTTCGTCGTTTGTTTATCTCCCCTTGAAAAAACTAAATAATTCCATTAAAATTTTTATGCATATGTCTAGATATATGACGTAACCTACTTATTTCCTAGAGTGTAGGCGGATAGCGGGAATCGAACCCGCGTCATCTCCTTGGCAAAGAGATATTTTACCATTCAACTATATCCGCATAATCTGTTATTTCATTTTAACACCGCAACAGTTTCTCAGCATTTAATAGTATTTAATAGACTCGCGTACGTTTTTAGTTTGTCGCGAATAGTTTGTCACGAAAAACTGAATTTATCGGGGCGACCTCACGTATCTATTACCTTTCCCCAACTGTTGAAATAAATTGCTGAAATAAACTTCCTGTTGCAGCCCCCCCCCATCTACATCTACGGCTGAAAATCTCCTTCGCTTGGCGTCTCCACCCGTAACGGTGAATTACGAGGGGAGGAACCAAAGTAACAGACGTTTAGGAGATGAAGGAGTTGGGTATACCTACCAAAGAAACTGATCCAATCCATAATGAAGCCCCTGAGAAGACAATATTTTTGTTGCTGGACCAGCCACCGGGGGATGCGAACGCGACGGGAACACCCACAACTAGTAGAAACGAAATAGCAATTAATCCAAATAAAGCTAATTGGAACGCAATAGTCATAATTCTGATTGTTTCCACGTGGGGAATAAGTTGTTCGTACCATCCAATCCTCATCCGACGGAACGCCCCGACACGACTCACTCCGCCGACGGGACGGGACGGGGCGCGAATACCTCCTCTTCGCCGCTAAACTACCTTCAAATTTGATGAGGTACTCGTTGAGTTGTAGTTGGTTTGAATTCCGACATTCGGGATGATTATCTGCAACAACTCCGCAGTCGGAATTGTTATCACTCCGTATCTTTCGCGGTATGAAGAAATCTCGGTGGAGAAGAAGGGGATATGCATCAATACCTATCTATATAGATAGATATCGATGACCCTCTTCACCTCTCATCAGAAGTGCATAAAAAACGTGACTGATACCTCCGAATATCGGCTGAAAAATACGCCTCGTCGGGAGAGATGGTCGAGCGGTTTAAGGCTCCAGTCTTGAAAACTGGCATGGCGACGAAATGCCATCGAGGGTTCGAATCCCTCTCTCTCCTACTATTTATATGAAATGACGCTGGACGGAAGGGGCGGCAGTTATTACTAATCTCATGAAATATCTATTCTTCTTCTGCCAATTATTTTTATTCCGTCAAAATGAAAATAACTTGGTATTATCTATCACCAGATAACAAGACAATATCTATCTATCTATTTGAATAGATAGATAGATTTTACCTGGGTGTAATGAGTCCAGCACTGACGTGAATACACAGACTTCTTAGATGTTGGTTTGCTAGCATAAGCGAAGTTTTACTTTTACTTATCCACCACCTCAACATGTGTTTTCGAGTTTTAATTTTCAATTAAGGGGTGTCATAGAAAGAACGGGTTCGGTATCACGGTCAATTCCCTTTTCAAACCCGGCTGCGGCTGCGCGAGCTCTACCCGCGTGCCATAGATGACCCACGAAAAAAAAGAATCCTAGAACGAAGTGGGAAGTGGCTAACCAACTCCGGGGAGAAACGTAGTTCACGGCGTTGATCTCAGTAGCTACTCCACCTACAGAGTTTAGGGAGCCCAGGGGGGCATGAGTCATATACTCCGCGGATCGTCGCTCCTGCCAGGGTTGTATATCCCTCTTTAATTTACCGAGATCTAAACCGTTGGGGCCCCTTAAAGGTTCTAACCAAGGAGCACGAAGATCCCAGAAGCGCATGGTTTCGCCTCCGAAGATAATTTCTCCCGTGGGGGAACGCATCAGGTATTTACCCAACCCAGTAGGTCCTTGGGCGGAACCTATATTGGCACCGAGACGCTGGTCCCTGACGAGGAAGGTAAAAGCTTGGGCCTGAGAAGCTTCTGGACCGGTGGGACCATAAAATTCACTGGGATATGCTGTGTTGTTAAACCAGACGAAGCAGCAGGCGGTGAAACCGAAAATGGAAAGGGCTCCCAAACTGTAAGATGAGTAAGCTTCCCCGGACCATACGAAAGCGCGACGAGCCCACGCAAAAGGTTTCGTCAATATGTGCCAAATTCCGCCGAAGAGGCAAATGGATCCCAGCCATACATGTCCTCCGACAATATCTTCCAGATTATCCACACTTGCAATCCAACCCTCGCCCCCAAAGGGGGATTTCAGTAGATAACCAAAGATAACGTCAGGATTTAGGGTAAGATTCGTAATCTCTCTTACATCTCCACCCCCGGGTGCCCATGTGTCATACAACCCCCCGAAATAGAGTGCTTTGAGAACTAGGAGAGAAGCTCCAAGACCTAGTAGTATTAAATGAATACCCGGAATTGTAGTCATCTTATTTTTATCTTTCCAGGTATAGCCGAAGAAGGGAAAGGATTCCTCCAAAGTTTCGGGTCCGATCAAGGCGTGATATATACCCCCGAATCCCAAAACCGCGGAGGAAATCAAATGGAGTACTCCGGAAACGAAATAGGGAAAGGTATCGACTACCTCCCCGCCGGGACCTACCCCCCAACCGAGAGTAGCCAGGTGGGGAAGTAGGATTAGTCCCTGCTCATACATAGGTTTCTCTGATACAAAATGAGCCACTTCAAACAAATTCATAGCTCCAGCCCAAAAGACAATCAGGCCAGCATGAGCTACATGGGCACCAAGCAATTTGCCAGACAGATTGATTAGTCGGGCGTTGCCAGCCCACCAAGCAAAACCTGTGGTTTCCTGATCGCGACCACCCAGCGAGAGGGTTCCGTTAAAGAGCGTTTCCACGGGGTAAAACCTCCTCGGGGAATACAAGGTTTTCGTGGGGCTGATCCTGAGCTGCCATCCAGGCACGGATACCCTCGTTTAGTAAGATGTTTTTTGTATAAAAAGTCTCGAACTCGGGATCTTCTGCTGCACGAATTTCCTGGGATACAAAGTCGTACGCACGTAAATTTAGGGCAAGACCAACTACTCCAATAGCACTCATCCATAAACCTGTCACTGGCACGAATAACATGAAGAAGTGTAACCAACGTTTGTTGGAGAAAGCAACACCGAATATCTGGGACCAGAAACGATTCGCGGTTACCATTGAATAAGTCTCCTCAGACTGAGTTGGGTTGAACGCGCGAAATGTGTTCGCGCCATCACCATCCTCAAACAGAGTATTTTCGACTGTGGCGCCGTGGATGGCGCATAGAAGGGCGGCGCCGAGGACTCCCGCAACTCCCATCATATGAAATGGGTTCAGAGTCCAATTATGAAAACCTTGAAAAAACAGAATGAATCGGAAGATGGCGGCTACGCCGAAACTGGGTGCGAAAAACCAACCGGATTGTCCCAAGGGGTAAATCAAGAATACCGATACAAAAACCGCAATTGGAGCTGAGAAAGCTATCGCGTTGTAGGGGCGTAGTTGCACAGACCTCGCAAGCTCGAATTGGCGTAACATAAAGCCCATTAGAGCAAAAGAGCCGTGAAGAGCAACGAAGGTCCATAAACCCCCTAATTGGCACCAACGGGTGAAATCTCCTTGCGCTTCAGGGCCCCACAGGAGAAGCAAGGAGTGGGCCAAACTGTTAGCGGGAGTGGAGACCGCGGCGGTCAGAAAATTACATCCCTCCAAGTAAGAACTAGCTAATCCATGGGTGTACCATGAAGTGACAAAGGTTGTACCTGTGAACCAACCACCCAAAGCGAAGTAAGCGGTAGGGAAAAGTAATAGGCCAGACCAACCCACGAACACAAAGCGATCTCTTCTGAGCCAGTCGTCCATACTATCAAATAAATCTTTCGGTTCTTTGGAAGATTTTCCAATGGCAATGGTCATATTCATTCCCTCACTTGGTCCCTCAAACCATTTCTGGGTTCCCTATTTCTTTCCCTCGAGCCACGACGCGGTGTAGTTCCGCACCTCCGCGGTAAGCTGGGCCGCTGCAACATTGGTCCCTCCGAAAAGTCGTTTGACAAAGCAACATACTCCCGGGAGTTCTTATACGGAAATGATACTGATAGGTTTTTCAATCTCAGGGGTTTGGGGTTTTTCGCCCCCTTCACCGTTTCTTCGCCTCGCTTATAGTTTTCTACTCCCTCCTTTTATTTCGCTGTTTGTGTTGAGCTGCTTCTTTTATCCTACCTATTTCTTAACTCTTTTTCCGATACAATTTTAAATTTGAGGCATCTCTTTTTCATTACTTACTTAATCCCGAGCTGATCTCGTTTGTTACGTAGTTTTTTGAGAAGTGGGTAGACCTTTCTTTTCTTCTGAGACTTTGTTAACCACCCCGCCACACCAACGGCACTTCGGTTTGGGAATCCGAGCCAGGAGAAGACGAATTCGTTTCCCTGAATCTCCCAGGAAAGAAATATTAGAGCGGCGTGAAGGGCTCCACATATCTATTTATATCTACCTATATATATAGGTAGATATAAATAGATATGTGCGGTATCCATCCCCTTTTTGGATTTATTTCGGTACTTATTTTACCAATCCGCAGTAGAGATTGAAAGCTTTTTCTTTTGGTCCCCAGTAGCGGGAGTGGGTAGTGGCATGCTGCAGTTTAATCTCGAGCGGAGGATATGTCACAAAATTCGACGTGGAACAAAGTAGTTCTTTTTTTTTGTTCCAAACCCCAACGGCGAAATAATATCGAGGCGTTGTGGGGATGTGACAAATAAGAGTGCTAAAGACTCGAATAACTTATGCTAGTGACGGGAAATTATCTAAATAAGCGGTAAGGGGATTGTTATGTAACTTTGCTCTTTTTCATTGAAATTGAAAAATCTGTGTAGATATAGTTATATCGGTAGATATATCGATATCAAAAAAATATATATATATATATATATTGATATTGGGAATTCGCATTCAATTCCCAAGATAGGAGTAACAAAGAAGTTCCCGGCGTCAAAAATTATATCCACCTGATTTTATAATATCGTGAGGGGCGACACATTACTCGGTGCAACGATACTTCCCAAGCTGTAAATCGGGACAAGAAGCAAAACGCTTCAACTAAAAAATTTAAATTTGAGGCGGTTAGTTATAATTTTGCAAAATTGTAACTTTTTCCCTAGAAGGGGTACAACTTTTATCTCCGCACCGAGACCACGCGGACCCGGGCGTTTCCGCGAAACTGAGACAGCTTGATCCTTGGATTTCGTACGACTTAGCCCCCTGTCGGATTTGAACCGACGACTTACGCCTTACCATGGCGTTACTCTACCACTGAGTTAAAGGGGCCCCATGTCAGAAGCAATTTTGGGTTTCGTTACGTTGGGCGCGCCGTTAGTTTTTGTCCCGCCTCCAGAAAAGTTTGTTTTTCTTCTTATTGCATTACCGGAACTTAATGAGACGGGGAAGACTAGGTCCGACATAAGGCACGAAAAGGCTATGTTCCCAAATTCTACTTGCATATCTAGATATAAACCTGTAAATCTATTTATTTATCTCTAGGTAGATAGGTTTATGTTCTATTGAACGAAGAGGCTCGGGAAGGTATAGGGGAAGGAAGTAGTGGTTGGGTAATTTTGATCCCGCCACGTGACGTCAAGTATTCTCAATCCAGTAATTGATAGGATGACTTGGACTTTCTTGATCTCCGATCTGGAGAAACCTATATCCAATCCGTCGATGAAACGTGGCAAATAAATTGATTAGTCTGAGCTCGCGGCGAAGACCGAGCTGCCGCCAACGTAGGTAAACAATTGATGGCTCACTTTGCGGAGACAGGATTTGAACCTGTGACCTCAAGGTTATGAGCCTTGCGAGCTACCAAGCTGCTCTACCCCGCTTAGTTAATGCCTCCAATGTAACTATTATACATCTCTTGAATAATTACATTGAATACCAGCAGAAATAACTGTCTACTTCGGGGAATTAGACATCATTTGCGAGATGGGTGGGGAAAAACTTTTCCTACCAACTTGATTTCAATACTCCGGGCAGCACACAAGTGTGTGCCATTTCACGAGGTACGTGTCTGGATAAGCCAAAGTCTCGGTAATTGGATCTGGGTCGTCCGGTTAGGGAGCACCGGTTATGAAGACGAGTAGGTGCACTGTTACGCGGTAGAGATTGCAATCCCTTGGAAATAGTTAGTTTATCCTGAATTGACAAACTACCTCTAATCTGTCTTTTCAAAGATTGGCGGGTGACGTCATATTTCTCCACCAACTTCTTCTTCTTCCTCTCCTTCTCAATGAGACTTTTCTTTGCCGTAGTTGATGAATCGGTAAGCTGGATTGGATTACTACTTTAAAACAAATTGAACTTGCAACCAAAAATTTATTTACCAATAACTAGAGAAGAAAGGAGGAATTAATATCTCTAATTATTGATAAAGGGGTAATCGGTCTCAAAATAGGCTCGGGTGTGGGAGATAATTGGGGGTAAGCTTGACGCAGAAGTGATCAATTTGGTAGTCAACCAAACCAAAATTAGCCAAATTTACCTGATGTAGATGCGATTAGGAAAGCTGCGTAGGTAAATATATAACCTACGGAGAAGTGGGCCAGTCCCACCAGTCTTGCTTGAACGATAGAGAGAGCGACTGGCTTATCTTTCCAGCGTATCACGTTTGCTAGGGGTGTTCGTTCGTGGGCCCAAGCTAGGGTTTCAATGAGTTCTTGCCAGTAGCCGCGCCAAGAAATTGGAAACATAAATCCAGTAGCCCACACAAGATGCCCAAATAAGAACATCCATGCCCACACAGATAAACTATTCATACCAAAGGGGTTATAACCATTGATAAGTTGTGAGGAGTTCAGCCATAAATAATCCCTCAACCACCCCATTAAATACGTAGAAGATTCGTTGAATTGAGCAGCATTGCCTTGCCACAAAGTTATGTGTTTCCAGTGCCAGTAGAAAGTGACCCATCCAATGGTGTTCAGCATCCAGAAAACGGCTAAGTAAAAGGCATCCCAAGCTGAGATGTCGCAGGTACCGCCTCGGCCGGGACCATCGCAGGGGAAACTGTAACCAAATTCTTTTTTATCTGGCATTAATTTGGAACCGCGCGCGTCTAATGCGCCTTTCACTAAAATCGGTGTAGTTGTGTGTAAACCCAAAGCAATGGCGTGGTGGACCAAGAAATCCCCGGGCCCAATCGTTAGGAATAGCGAGTTGCTGCTGTTGTTGACGGCGTCCAACCAGCCGGGTAACCACAAGCCCCGACCGGCATTACTTGCCGGACTACCTGCCGAAGATAGAAGCACATCGAAACCATACAAAGTTTTACCATGAGCAGATTGAATCCATTGAGCAAATACGGGTTCAATAAGAATCTGTTTTTCCGGAGTCCCGAAGGCTAGCATTACGTCATTGTGGACATAAAGCCCTAGTGTGTGAAAACCCAGAAATAAACTAGCCCAACTTAAGTGAGCTATTATTGCTTCTTTGTGTTCTAACATTCTCGCTAAGACGTTATCTTCATTTTGTTCTGGATCATAATCTCTAACAAAGAATATAGCTCCGTGTGCGAAGGCTCCTGCCATGATGAACCCGGCGATATATTGGTGATGGGTGTGTAGCGCGGCTTGGGTTGTATAATCCTGTGCTATGAAGGCGTAAGCAGGTAGGGAATACATGTGTTGTGCGACCAACGAAGTGACGACCCCTAAAGCAGCTAAAGCGAGCCCCAGTTGAAAATGGAGAGAATTATTGACCGCATCATAAAGTCCTTTATGTCCACGGCCCAACCTACCTCCTGGAGGGGTATGAGCCTCCAGAATCTCTTTCATGCTGTGCCCGATACCAGAGTTAGTCCTGTACGTGTGGCCGGCAATTATAAACACAACGGCAATGGCTAGGTGGTGGTGAGCAATATCAGTTAGCCACAAACTTTGAGTCTGTGGGTGAAATCCGCCCAGAAAGGTTGGAATAGCTGTTCCCGCTCCTTGAGTGCTATCAAACAAATGGCTACTAGAGTCGGGATTTTGCGCGTAAATACTCCACTGACCCGAGAAGAACGGACCCAACCCTTGAGGATGTGGGGCGGCAGTCAATAAATTATCCCATCTAACATGGTTGCCCCTCGCTTCGGGAATAGCTACATGGACTAAATGCCCCGCCCAAGCCAAAGAACTCACCCCGAAGAGTCCTGAAAGGTGGTGATTCAGCCGAGATTCAGCGTTTTTGAACCAAGAAATGCTTGGTTTCCATTTAGGTTGCAGATGTAACCAGCTAGCTAGTAGAAACGAAGCAGAAATAGCTAGTAAAAAGATAGCTCCAGTGTAGAGATCTTGATTATTGCGTAGACCAATGGTGTACCACCACTGATACACACCGGAATAGGCAATATTGACTGGACCCGCAGCCCCCCCTCGGGTGTAGGCTTCAATAGCTGGTTGACCAAAATGGGGATCCCAAATGGCATGAGCAATTGGTCTCACGTGTAATGGGTCCCGCACCCATGTTTCGAAATTGCCCTGCCAAGCTACATGGAACAAATTTCCAGAGGTCCGTAGAAAGATGATAGCTAATTGACCAAAATGAGATGCAAATATTTTTTGGTAGAGGCGTTCCTCGGTAGTATCGTCATGACTCTCGAAATCGTGGGCGGTGGCTATACCAAACCAGATGCGACGAGTAGTTGGGTCTTGGGATAGACCCTGGCTGAACTGTGGAAATCTTGATGCCGTAATGTTTCTCAAATCCTCCTAGCCATTATCCCACTGCAATGATTCTCGCCAGGAAGAACGCCCACGTCGTGGCGATTCCACCCAGAAGGTAATGAGTTACTCCCACGGCACGTCCCTGTATAATACTCAGGGCTCTAGGTTGGGTAACGGGAGCAACTTTTAACTTGTTATGAGCCCAAACAATGGATTCAATAAGTTCTTGCCGGTATCCGCGACCACTAAATAGAAACATTAGACTGAAAGCCCATACAAAGTGAGCCCCCAAAAATAGAAGACCATACGCGGATAACGAAGAACCATATGATTGAATGACTTGAGAAGCCTGTGCCCACAGAAAATCTCGTAACCATCCATTAATCGTTGTTGAACTTTGTGCGAAGTTTCCCCCAGTGATGTGGTTTACCACCCCCTGCTCGCTCACGGTGCCCCACACATCAGATTGCATCTTCCAACTAAAGTGAAATATAACTACTGAAATCGAGTTGTACATCCAGAATAATCCCAGGAAGACGTGATCCCAAGCAGATACTTGGCAGGTACCTCCTCTACCGGGACCGTCGCAGGGAAAACGAAAACCGAGATTAGCTTTGTCGGGTATTAGTCGGGAACTGCGTGCAAATAAAACACCTTTCAATAATATTAATACAGTAACATGAATCGTAAATGCGTGGATGTGGTGTACCAGAAAATCTGCAGTACCTAACGGAATTGGGGCTATGGCAACTTTGCCGGCTACAGCGACTAAGTCGCTGCCACCCCAGGTTAAGCTAGTACCCGCCGCTGCGTTAGGCGCGGTTGATCCGGGAGCCAAGGCGTGAGTATTTTGCACCCACTGGGCAAATATCGGTTGTAACTGAATGGCGGTATCTGAAAACATATCTCGGGGACGCCCCAAGGCACTCATAGTATCGTTATGGATGTATAGACCGAAGCTATGAAAACCTAGAAAAATGCAGACCCAGTTAAGATGTGAAATTATTGCATCGCGGTGCCGAATAACACGGTCTAACAGATTGTTGTACTGAGTAGTTGGATCATAATCTCTTACCATAAAAATAGCTGCGTGTGCAGCTGCACCAACCACTAAGAACCCTCCTATCCACATATGATGCGTAAACAGAGAAAGTTGTGTGGCATAATCGGTGGCCAGATAAGGATACGGGGGCATTGCATACATGTGGTGGGACACAATAATTGTTAAAGAACCTAGCATGGCAAGGTTGATTGCTAATTGAGCATGCCACGAACTCGTTAGTATTTCGTAAAGACCTTTGTGGCCCTCACCCGTGAAGGGGCCTTTATGAGCTTCCAGAATTTCTTTTGTGCTATGTCCGATGCCCCAGTTGGTTCTGTACATGTGACCAGCTATCAGGAAAAGAACGGCAATAGCTAGGTGGTGATGTGCGGTATCGGTCAGCCACAAACCTCCCGTCACCGGGTTCAACCCTCCACGGAAAGTCAAAAAATCTGAGTATTCTGACCAGTCAAGAGTAAAAAATGGGATCAATCCTTTCGCAAAACTCGGATACGCCTGAGCTAGAAGATCACGATTAAGAATGAGTTCGTGAGGAAGGGGTATTTCTTTGGGGTCAACCCCCGCATCTAATAGTTGGTTAATTGGCAGTGAAACGTGTATCTGATGCCCCGCCCACCCTAGAGATCCCAATCCTAATAGACCTGCCAAATGGTGATTTAGCATTGATTCGACGTTCTGGAACCAAGCTAATTTCGGGGCAGCTTTGTGGTAGTGAAACCAACCGGCAAAAAACATTAATCCGGCAAAAATTAAAGCACCCACAGCTGTGCAGTAGAGCTGTAACTCACTAGTTATTCCGGAAGCTCGCCAAAGTTGAAAAAATCCAGACGTTATCTGTACACCCTGGAACCCTCCACCTACATCTCCATTAAGTATCTCTTGACCCACTACTGGCCAAACAACCTGGGCGCTAGGTTTCACATGGGTGGGATCACTCAGCCACGCCTCATAATTGGAAAAACGGGCCCCGTGAAAGTACATGCCACTCAACCGAATGAAAATAATGGCTAGCTGACCAAAATGAGCACCAAATATTTTACGGGATATATCCTCCAAATCGTTGGTGTGGCTGTCAAAATCGTGGGCATCGGCGTGTAGGTTCCAAATCCATGTGGTGGTACTGGGACCCTTAGCCAAATTTCTTGAGAAATGTCCGGGTTGGGCCCATCTCTCAAAAGAGGTTTTCACGGGATCCTTCTCCACCATAATCTTGACTTCTGGTTCTGGCGAACGAATAGTCATCGGGACTCTCCTCTCTTCGGACAGGGGGTAGCAACAACCTACCAACGGAAGATACGAAACTTCTAAGAACTAGACTTTTTACCAGCATGTGGTAATCTATTCCCTTTTCCCTTGGGTTTGAAACTCGAGCAGCTGCTGTGAAGAAGTTATGCAGGGTAGGCGTTTGATGGTATTATTACATGACCCAACAGTGCCTGACGGACTTGATAGGATTTATCACCCGTTCGGTAGGGAGGGGGTTGGCGAAGTCGATGTGGAGCAAGCAGGAACCTCTATCTATTAACTCTATTTGCTAACCTTTTAACCTTTTTGCTTCACGTCGCTCTGCCTCCCCCCACGGATTAGTTAAACAAAGAAGAGCGTCCCGTAATTTTTAACCGATTCTGTGCTTCAATGTAATTACCAGGGGGAGGTGCTATTGCCTGTTTCCAATACTCAGCAGCTTGATCAAACCAAGCCTCCGAAATCTCCAAATTTCCTTGGTGAATGGCCTGTTCCCCTCGATCAGAATGGGTGATTATTTTCCAACCCCCTCCTTTAGAACCGAACTCGGGGGTTTCCCACCTCATACGGCTCAGACAACTCCGTCACTGGCTTTTTGTCCCCTAACCGAGAAATAGGGATTACCTCCAAACTTTGGAGGAACTGAGAATAGTCAGGTTTCTGATTTAATCCGTCTCGAATAAAACTTTTTCCGTACTCCCAGTTAGAAGAACGAGAGGAAAGGAGTAATAACCCCCCTTGGCACTAACTACCCCATCTCAATTTGAATTTTTTTGGATTGGATAAATTTTTCCTTTAGGATTTGATACTACACCGTGGCCCATCATCCATTCCTTCCCAATCGTCTCTACTACAGAGACAAATTGTATAACTTTTTTGATGGACCAATCTCACCGCATCGACCCAGATTTTCAATGACGAATCTTTGCGGTGCTTTATTCTTCGATTCAGTCAGTTATCCGTGAGACAGTTAGGCTACCTTCCTCCTCCAAACCTGGATTGCTTCGAAAGAGGCCGAATCCCGCAGCTCGAGGCAGCTCCCGTTCGGAAGTATGCTTGGGGGAAGCCTTTTTCGTCGGTTGAGTATTCGCAGACCGAAGAATCCTAAAGCGCAGGTAGTCGCACGTGGTGACAGATCACAGCCATATTATTAAAAGCTTGTGGCAGAGAAGAATTCCGCTCCGGTGCTTGGAAATAGTATTCCAAAGCTCTCGCGTGTTTTCCATTACTTGTATGAGTGAGGCCTATGTTATGAGGTATGTAGCTTCGGTCATAGGAATCAACCTCTAAACGCATGGCTTTGTAGTAGCTTCATAAAGCTTCTGCATACTCTCCTTCAGATTGGGCCGACATCCGTTACGGTTGCTTATATGAATAAGCCCCGCTTCGAAACCGCACATGAGGTTCCCAACTCATACGGCTCCTCCCGCTCGATTCGCGAAGAAGGGAATAGCATTCCAAGCGACCCAATTAATTTCACTCCCAATCTGAAATCAAGCGGGGGTTAGTGTTTCATTAGACTGGTATCTAACCATCCTCCTTGCAAAGAATTTTCTTGAGGCGGTTGCGTCATTACCTTACGGCGATAGCAGCAACAACGAATCCCTTGTCAATTTATTCGTTCCCAACGTTTCATTTTTCAAGGGGTTATTCACTTCAGCAATCTCCAATGATTTTAAGGGTATCCAAGCTGCAAACGGGATGGATGTTTGTCGCCCCAATCGCTACCGGTCGTTACCGCGACTTCGAGGTTACCGGGAACAGGCGATATCCGTCGAAACCGAAAATTGCCGGAGATTTTGTACTGCCGATTCCTCCATGTGGTGCCCGCCCTCCTCCCGTGCCTACCCATCAAATTGCCAAGTATTACGCATCAAATTACGGATTTAACCTCTCGCTTGCTTGACATCAAAATCCGTGGAAAGTGGGAGCCGTAGCTTCCGAGGCTGCACCAATCGTGGATACGCGACCGAAGGGTTTGTTTGGCAACCGAAACACACCTCCGGAAAATGTGGGCTTACCGAAGCTATAATTTATTCAACTCCTATTGAATAATTATTGAATAATTGTAAATTGCTTGCCTTATCGAATCGCACCATCCCTGTGGTATGTAGAAGCTTCCCTCTCTCTCTTGGTGGTAGGTAGGATTTGCAACGAAATATCCGCTATAATTGTGAAAGTTTTGTCAATAAAGTTATCATTTCTCTGAGATCTAGGCATAATCAATTTCGACTCCTTGTTTTTATTTTGCACTCCATCTGCTAGTATAGTGGTACATCAATTGAGGTTGCGGGGAAAAGAGTAAGTTTAGCCCCTAAGGGTTTAGTTTAGTAAAGTGCCAAGTCGCGTCGAATATTTTATTCCCGTCTGATTTGTATTTCGGGATAGAATTTGTTCCTAACTACTACCCGCCAGTCACTTGTCATTTTGCTACCTAAATCCCTAAAATATGTCGAATAAATTAGTTGACGAACCCCAGGAAGGGTGGCCGAGCGGTTTAAGGCGTAGCACCGGAAATGCTAAGTAGATTTATAACTACCGAGGGTTCGAATCCCTCCCTTTCCTCTATCTATTTCTACCTCCCCAAGGCTATCTCTCTCTTCTTCTTCGTCGAAATCTAGCTAAGTAGCCGATTCGAAAAAGACAGGCTGAAGTCGGGGTTTCGAATCAAGCCATTCGAAAAGAAGCTAAAGGACCGTCTCAATGGGAGCGGTAAGGGTTGGTAATACCTTGGTTGATCAGGATTTTCGCTGAAGTGACGTGGACCGTCAATTCGGATAATTCACCGTGTACCAAATTAAATTGCCCGAGACTAGATTATTTACCTAATAAAGTATCTACAAAGCAAAAAATTATAAATTAATTTCTGCTCGGAAGAAGTGGCAAGCTAGACCAATAAATTTTTCTTATTCTACTTCCTGAGTAACCTGCTTCTTGAATCCCATCATCCCAAGCCATTTGCTTGGGTTTCCATTGCAGAGACCTCCAAATTATTTGATTAAATTTCTGATTTAATAAATGATCATTAAGCTTTGCGGGGGTAATACTCAACAACTAACAACTCATTTATATTCAAATTGACGGATTCCCGACTGGCAACACGATTCACCAACCCTGTTGGCCTGTTGCCTTCCGATATAGAAGCAGTCAAGTGATCCGGCGTTTTGTCCCCTCCGAGAGACTCACCCCTCAGCGCATTACAGGAAGTTGGTCGATTTCGAACAGTAATAATATCTCTCGGCTTACAGCGATAGCTTGGTATATCTACAACACGACTGTTCACCAAAATATGCCTGTGATTAACTAACTGTCTAGCGGCAGGAATCGTGGAAGCCATACCTAAGTGAAAAATAACATTATCTAGACGCATCTCAAGTGGTTGCAGTGGTACTTGGCCCGTTGAACCCCTAGTTTTTCTAGCAATACGTACGTATTTCAGTGGTTGGCGTTCTGTTAATCCATAGTTGAAACGTAATCTCTGTTTGGCCTCCAAACGCACACAGAATTGAGAAATTTTTCTCGAAGTTGATTGATCGGTAGCAACTCGAAATTCTCCCAAGTTGGCTGTTTTGCCCCTACCCGTAAACCCCGGCAAATTTTTCAGACGACGTATCATTTTCAAACGAGGTCCTCGGTAGCGAGACGTGAAAACTCCTTTTCTGTAAACGTTTTATTGTTGGAGAAAAAACTTATGGGATCAGCGCGGAGATACCACCTATTACCCCTGGCGGAGGATATATAAGTCGGTCGGGTTTGATATCTGTGACAATCATAACATATGAATAGTGACTAATAAATATTCAAATCGTTCTCAACGACTGAGGGAGGGGATAGGGCGGGTAGACAAAAATTGCCAGCGATTCGTAATGCCAAATAAAGGCGTTATAGCATATCCATTTACATAAATTTTTTGGCAGGAAAAAAATCAAATTGATTGACGACTATATTGATTGCCTCAAGTAGTGCATTCTTATATACTTCTGTGATGGAAACTCAACTCTTGAGAGGCAATTAACTCGTCGTCGACAAGTTGAATTACACGCATCTCTTCACTTGAAGTGTGAGATTGTAGAAAATGAGTTGCCTTCCTTTTCTAGTGGTTGAAAGCCTACTGAACCAAAAAAATGTGTAGACAAATTATGTCACGGTTCTTAACTATTTCGAAGTAGGGGTGAAGTGGAGTTTGCCTGGAATAGTCGGATTGGCTGGTGTAAGCGCCCCGAAAATTTTCACACACGTGTATGTGTTTATCTATCTCTTTCCATCAGTTCATTGGGGCCTAAAGGGTGGGGATATGGCGGAATGGTAGACGCAGCGGACTCAACCAGATTGAGCCTGGGTATGGAGACGTATCGAGTGGCAGCCTCCAGATTCAGGGGAACCTGGGACTATTTATCGGGTAATCCTGAGCCAAATCTTGTATCACTCAAGTAAATTTTGAGTGATGAGGCGAGATAGGTGCAGAGACTCGACGGGGGCCATTCTAACGAGCAGTCTGTTAGTTACTAGTTCTCGAAATAACTGAATATCTAACTGTTTTGCGTGGTTAACTGCATGGGCTAGGACGTGGAAGTGTGAGACCTGGTAGGGAAATAAAATTTTCCTTTTTTTTTCTTCTACTTGGATGCGGACCCTCCGGTTCGGGACCGGCGTCCATTAACATAAATCTATTCGTACCTAGTGATGCGACACTGAACTAGGTAGACTCCTTCTACTACTGCCAGTCCGCATATTCTTCCATTATCCGTTGCGGGATCCCACTATATTGATTGCGACGAAAATTATTCAGCAAGCGAGTCGGTAGCAGAGAAATGAGACTTTCGCGAATGGAGGTAGAGTCCTACCCCACGCACCTAGTAAAATAATGAGTAGCGGCGCAAGTTGCGGTGGAACGAAAATCCGTTGGTTTCGGCCGTGAGGGTTCGACTCCCTCTATCCCCAACGAGACGCTTTATTTAATCTATTTAAGGTTGTTTGGGTTCGCATAATTCGTTCGGAAGCGGAGTGAAATATGGAAACCACTTCAATTCCTTCTTCATTTGGTCTTTCCAAGACACTTCGCAGGTGAGCCATTCAGGCTTTTAATATACATGAATGGCTCGATCGAGCCCCCCCCCCTTTCCAGATTTTCCATACCGGAAGCAATATTAAACAGATCGGTAAAGGCGAGATCAACAGTTTGACTAGGCAAGAAGCTGGAGTTTAAATTTGAAAATATACTTCACCGATTTCTATTTGATTCTTATCCGTAAATGAGTCGGCCGAGATAGCTCAGTCGGTAGAGCAGAGGACTGAAAATCCTCGTGTCACCAGTTCAAATCTGGTTCTTGGCATCTAAATCGTTTGGGAGATAAGCCAAACCAGTTCTGGTATTGTGGTAAATCGACCAACCCCGAAGGAGCTAGTCGGGAGTCGGGAGGTATTTTGAAAACTGGGTGGGTTACTCGAGAGTTTGGTAACCGCAAAAAGTTTCGATAAAAATTAGACGGTAGCGATAGGTCGGGAAATAAGTTTTCAGATGAAGCTAAGGTTTTTTCTACTTCCATGCAAACAAATTAATAGGCATCCTGCAACTCATAGAAGTTGGGTACGACGTAATCTTTACGTAGAGGCCACCCTACCCAACTTTCAGGCATTAGTATACGCCTAAGGTGCGGATGACCCTGATGGATTATTCCCAACATATCATAGGATTCACGTTCTTGGAGATCGGAGCTTTTCCAAACCCAGTAAACTGAAGGTATTCTAGGGTCTATTCTTGGAGCAAAAATTTTTGTACACACTTCCTCGGGTTGATCCGGCTGATCTCGCATCTGTGTCAGATGATATACACTGACTAAACACCCTCCCGGTGCCGAGTCGTATGCACATTGGGAACGCAGGTAATTGAAACCGTAAGCATGTGGGGCGACAGCTACAGACAACCACTCCTCCGACTTGACTTGCAAAGTCTCGACACCCCTGTAATCATAACCCAAAGGTCGGTGGAAAGATTTATGTCTAGTCGACCAAGCGGATAATCGACCCTGCGTCTCGATGTTGAACTTATCTTTATTGATAGTCTTCATATTGATTAATACCTCTTATCTCCCTCCCTACCCATGTATGAAATAAAATCTAGTTATTCGCCTACTTTTGATACTTATTTACCAGACCCGTCTCCAATCTTTTGAAAGTTTTCCGAGAAAGTATTTGATAAAAGCTTTGTGTTACAATTAGCTAATTCTTGATTGTATTCACCTATATGGATGCTAGGTACAAAGCGAAATCGATGATTTAGATTGGGGTATTTCGTTCGGATGGGACGGGAAGCCCGATCTATCAAACTTCCTCTAGCAATCTTCTTACGTAGTTTTGTTACGGCATCAATGATAGCTTCGGGTCTGGGTGGGCAACCCGGCAAATAGATATCAACGGGAATTGGTTTGTCTACCCCGCGGACGGTGCTATAGGAATCTGTGGCAAACATGCCCCCTGTAATGGTGCAAGCTCCCATGGCGATTACATACTTCGGATCAGGCATTTGCTCGTAGAGTCTTACGAGGGACGGGGCCATCTTCATGGTTACAGTACCAGCGGTAATAACTAGGTCTGCCTGCCTGGGACTGGATCTGGGTACTAGACCGTATCGGTCGAAATCGAATCGCGAACCAATTAGGGAGGCAAATTCGGTGAAGCAGCAGCTGGTGCCGTATAGAAGCGGCCACAAACTGGAAAGTCTGGACCAGTTGGAGAAATCACTTATATTAGCTAGAAAGGTTGAATTTGACACACCCCATTCAGGCAGGGGAGGCTCCACCGAATTGAGGGGTATATCTACACTGCGGCGTTCGACTCCCTCTCCGCCACTTTCACCCGAATATTCGGAAGTTGACACCATTCCGATGCTCCTTTTCGCCATGCGTGAACCAAACCAACTACTAGTATAAAGATGAAAATGATCACTTCAATGAAAGCGAATAGTCCCAATTCCCTGAAAGATACAGCCCAGGGATAGAGAAATACGGTTTCGACGTCGGAGACCGCGAAAACCAAAGCAAACATGTAATAACGTATCTGAAATCGAATCCAAGTATCTCCCTTCGGCTCAATGCCCGACTCATGACTCGTTAACTTCTCTGGTCCTTCTCGAGTGGGAGCAATAAACCCGGGAATCGAAAAAGCTAAATAGGGAATAGATATAGATACTAGCAGAAAGATCCAGAAGGAGTCATATTGGTGGAGCAAAAACATTTACATACTCCCCTTAACCTTGATTTTTTAATTTAATTGGTAAACCTGGAGTTAGACGAAATAGTGTCGGTCTAGGTTGGTAAGTAACCACCGCCGAGCCATAGCCCTTGATCCACTTGATCATATACCTGATCATATATAAGAGAATAAGAGAATATCGTCGGTATCGATCAATTTATGCCAAGTCAATGAATCGGTTTGAAGAAAACAATATACATATATACGGTATGGAATCGGGTATTTATTAAGTAGTGGAACATGCAGTTGTGTCTAGCTATTTCTTCGGGTATAATAAAGATATCTGCATGTGAGTCACGCACTTCGGTAAATTCGGTAAATAGGGGTATAGAAACTGATGTGGAACAAATCGATGGCAGCCTACTTGACTCAGCGGTTAGAGTATCGCTTTCATACGGCGAGAGTCATTGGTTCGAATCCAATAGTAGGTAACACTTACTAGATACCGTGATTATTAAATTGGTATCTAATAAGTTTTACTGCATATGAGACACATCAGAGGTTTTTGTGCGTAACATGCATGATAGTATCATCATAAGACTACCAAAGTATTTGGTGCTTTTGGGCTCGAAAAAACGCGTTAAGCTACAGTTGAAGCTTCTAGTCTGGCCTTCGCTCTTTTAAAAGCTGAGTTGGCTTCTATTACTCTTTTCTTGCCTTCCGCTTTAGCTGAGTCAGCTTGAGCCATCTGAAAAGTTCTTCGAGCTTCGTCGGGATCGATTTCGCTAGCTCTTTCCGCTTCGTTAACTAGTATTGTTACTTGATTGTTATCTATCATGGCGAAGCCGCCCATCAGCGCCATTGAAGACCACTGCTCATTACGACGTATTTTTAAAACTCCCATATCCAAAGCTGTGAGAAGCGGCGCATGGTTGGGTAGTATACCAACCTGACCGCTACTGGTGGATGAAACGATTTCCCAAACCTCGGAATTCCAAACTATTCTATTAGGTGCCATTACGCGAAGATTCAACAACATCTCTTTCATTGAACCTCCGCTTGTAAAGACGCAGCTTTTGCAGTGGCTTCGTCGGTATTGCCAACTAAGTAAGAAGCTTGTTCGGGGAGATTATCCAGCTCCCCAGGAAGAATCATTTGAAATCCCTTAATGGTTTCTGATAAACTGACGTATTTACCCGGAGAGCCGGTGAAAACTTCTGCTACGAAAAAAGGTTGCGATAAGAAACGTTCTATTTTTCGAGCCCTAGCTACCGTCAAACGATCTTCTTCGGATAGCTCGTCTAGTCCGGGAATAGCTATAATATCTTGAAGTTCCTTGTAACGTTGCAAAGTCTGCTTAACTCCCTGTGCTGTGTCATAATGCTCCTCACCCACAATCCAAGGCTGTGACATAGTCGAGGTCGAATCTAGCGGGTCTACAGCTGGATAAATACCCTTTGCCGCTAATCCCCTTGAAAGCACGGTGGTAGCGTCTAGGTGTGCAGATGTCGTGGCGGGAGCCGGGTCAGTCAAATCATCGGCAGGTACGTAAACAGCTTGAATAGAAGTTATTGATCCCTCCTTGGTGGAAGTAATTCTTTCCTGCGACGATCCCATTTCTGTACCAAGGGTCGGTTGATAACCCACAGCGGAAGGCATTCTACCCAATAACGCCGAGACCTCTGATCCGGCCTGGACAAAACGAAAGATATTGTCAATAAATGGGGGTACATCTTGCTTGTTAACATCTCGAAAGTATTCCGCCATTGTTGGAGCAGTTAAGCCAACTCTCATACGAGCTCCCGGCGGTTCATTCATCTGACCATAAACCAGAGCCACCTTTGATTCGGAAATATTTTGCTCATTAATAACTTTTGATTCTTTCATTTCCATATAAAGGTCATTACCTTCACGTGTACGTTCTCCTACCCCGCCAGATACGGATACACCTCCATGAGCTTTCGCAATATTATTAATTGATTCCGTAATAAGAACCGTCTTTCCAACTCCAGCCCCACCAAATAACCCGATTTTACCGCCTCTCCGATACGGAGCCGAGAGATCCACAACTTTTATACCCGTCTCAGAAATTGATAATTTGGTATCCAGCTGAGTAAATGCAGGGGCGGACCTGTGAATCGGAAATGTCGTACTACTTTGCACAGGACCCAAATTATCTACGGGTTCTCCGAGTACATTGGATATTCGTCCAAGAGTAGTTTCACCAACGGGAACACTAAGGGGGGCTCCCGTATCAATAGCACCCATACCTCTCATCAAACCGTCTGTGGCACTCATAGCTACAGCTCTCACCTCATTATTGCCTAATAATTGCTGGACCTCGCAAGTAACATTAATCTCCTGACCTGCTGGATTTTGTCCCTTGACTATTAGTGAGTTGTAGATGTTGGGCATTTTTCCCGGCGAGGGAGCCACATCCAACACTGGTCCAATGATCTGAGTGATACGGCCCACGTTTTTATCCACCAATTCAGAAATTTCGAAAGAGAGGGAACTGGTTTTCGTAAATATACTATTTCGGTGTACTATCTTTATCTAATTACTGAATCGGTAGAAATATGTGGTACTTCATCGTCGAGTGGTCGATGGGAAAGAAGAAGTTAATCGCTCCCCTCCTACTCACTCCCGTTCGTCGAAATTCGTTTCGCAGATATAGCTATAGGTAGGTGGGGTGGGGGGGGGGGGGGGTTAAACCGCAGATGAAGCAGACTTAGACTTACTCTTTGTCTTGTATACGATTGAGAGACTGATGAAATCTGCGCCCCATTCATTGAATCTTCACTATTGGGGTACGCGTTCTCTTATTTTTCGAACGGGATTGACCATTAAATAAACGCGAGGGGTTGGCAATTATTTAGTTCGTATTCTATCGACCAGTCTAACCACGAAGAGATTCCCGAGTCAATGCATCGGGGTGAGTCGGAATGCTGCTTCTTAAGCAGTTTCTGTAGGGAAGCAGATTGATTAGTTGCACCCCGCGTGAGACACAGTATAAAATGATTATGTTCCACGCCTGAAATGGAGTTTTGACAGGTATAAGTATCATGCGCGGGTTGAACTACATCCACCTCGCATCTCACGTCGAAATACTCTACCCATGCCGAGCAGATCTCCTCTTTGCAAGATTTACCAATTTAGTCATAGGGAGGAACAAACCGATGTCACCACAAACGGAGACTAAAGCAGGTGTTGGGTTCAAAGCTGGTGTCAAAGATTACCGATTGACCTATTACACCCCCGAATACAAGACCAAAGATACCGACATCTTAGCAGCCTTTCGAATGACCCCACAACCCGGGGTACCGGCTGAGGAAGCCGGAGCTGCGGTAGCTGCGGAATCCTCCACGGGTACGTGGACCACTGTATGGACAGATGGGTTGACCAGCCTTGACCGTTACAAGGGCCGATGCTACGACATTGAACCCGTCGCTGGAGAAGAAAACCAGTATATCGCGTATGTAGCTTATCCCTTGGATCTATTCGAAGAAGGTTCCGTCACCAATTTGTTCACCTCCATTGTAGGTAATGTTTTCGGATTTAAGGCTCTACGCGCCCTACGCCTGGAAGACCTTCGAATCCCTCCTGCTTATTCCAAAACTTTCATTGGACCGCCTCATGGTATTCAGGTCGAAAGGGATAAACTGAACAAATACGGACGTCCCTTATTGGGATGTACAATCAAACCAAAATTAGGTCTGTCTGCTAAAAATTACGGTAGAGCCGTCTACGAATGCCTCCGTGGTGGACTTGATTTTACAAAAGATGATGAAAACGTAAATTCCCAGCCATTCATGCGTTGGAGAGATCGCTTCTTATTTGTAGCAGAAGCTCTTTTCAAATCCCAGGCTGAAACGGGCGAAATCAAGGGGCATTACCTAAATGCTACTGCAGGTACGTGTGAGGAAATGTTGAAGAGAGCTGTCTTTGCTAGAGAGTTGGGTGTACCGATAGTCATGCATGACTACCTGACCGGAGGGTTTACCGCAAATACCAGCTTAGCTTTTTATTGCCGAGACAATGGACTGCTTCTTCATATCCACCGTGCGATGCATGCTGTTATCGATAGACAACGAAATCACGGTATGCATTTTCGTGTATTGGCCAAAGCGTTGCGCATGTCTGGCGGAGACCATATACACGCCGGAACTGTAGTAGGCAAACTAGAAGGGGAACGGGAAGTGACTTTGGGTTTCGTCGATTTACTTCGCGACGATTATATTGAAAAAGATCGTAGCCGTGGTATCTATTTCACCCAAGATTGGGTATCTATGCCGGGTGTACTCCCCGTAGCTTCAGGGGGTATCCACGTCTGGCACATGCCCGCCCTAACTGAAATCTTTGGGGATGACTCTGTCTTACAGTTCGGTGGAGGAACCTTGGGACATCCTTGGGGAAATGCACCCGGTGCAGTAGCCAACCGAGTCGCGTTAGAAGCTTGCGTACAGGCTCGTAATGAGGGTCGCGACCTTGCTCGTGAAGGTAATGAAATTATTCGCGAAGCTAGTAAGTGGAGTCCAGAATTGGCTGCCGCATGCGAGATATGGAAAGCAATCAAATTTGAATTCGACACAATTGATACGTTGTAAATAGATTCGGACCTCGGTAGCTACTTCCTACCGGCATCTGTCCCGCAACAGTTGTCAGACGTATCAGGAGTATCGGGAAGTAGTTAATTTTTCCCATACTCCTAATACGATACGCGACACATTTCAAGGTTGGTTAATCAATGATGGAAACTGAGAAGCACATAGTCCCGAAATGTGAATCCGAGGGTTCGAATCCCTACCAACTCATATTGGAAAATTACGAGGTACAAACGGGTAGTCTAAAGTTAAACCAACACTTCATCAGAGTTAGAAGCAGTTTTATCATGTTTAGTTTCACAGTATATTGCTTCGCTTGTTTTGTTGGATAATAGAAATCGAATACCTACAATATGGTTGATTTGGTAGATAACTAGTCAATCGCCAATTATTTATTAGGTAGGTGAACTTGGATTTGGTCCCGATTTGTTGATACCTACCTCAATTGGACGAGAAGTTTGTCATACCATAAAAAATATATTTAAATTTTATCTTTTCCACGGGCTAGAGGGAAACAACAGATGAGGAGATTTTTACGTCTGTAATAAATTGGTTTGAAGATAAGCGCAAATTTGGTGGATTGATTGGAGCTTTCCCCGAAGAAGCTACGAGAGGCTCTATCTCAACTGAAAAAGAAATAGAGAAGCGGATAAGTGTTAACACGAATAGGGGATTGTGGGCTCGATGCGATAATTGTGGAAATATGCTTCATGTAAAACTTTTGAAGCAGAGTAAAAGTGTTTGTGGAGAACGCGGTTATCATCTTTCAATGAATAGTATGGAGAGGATCGAACTTTTGATCGATCGCAACACATGGATTCCCATGGATGAAGACATGACTGCAAAAGATGTTTTAGATTTCTCCGACGAGGATTCTCACCAGAATCGTGTAGCTGTTTCTCAAGAAAAAACGGGTTTAACCGACGCTGTTCAAACAGGTTTGGGGTATCTAAATGGAACAGCTATTGCGCTTGGTGTCACGGACTTCCACTTCATGGGGGGAAGTATGGGTTCCGTTGTGGGTGAAAAGATTACTCGCCTAATCGAATATGCCACGGACAAGTCTTCGCCACTGGTCCCAATCTGTGCCTCTGGGGGAGCGCGTACGCAGGAAGGAACGTTGAGCTTGATGCAAATGGCTAAAATTTCTTCCGCCTTGCAAATCCATCAAGTTCAAAAAAAATTACTTTATATATCGATTCTTACCTATCCAACCACGGGGGGTGTCACCGCCAGTTTTGGCATGTTGGGGGATATAATTATTGCCGAATCCAAGGCGTATATAGCATTCGCCGGTAAAAGGGTAATTGAATAAACATCGCGTCAAAAGATACCTGATGGCTTTCAAGCAGCTGAGTCTCCATTTGATAATGGGCTACTCGATTCGATCGTTCCACGTAATCTCCCGAAGAGTGTTTTGGGCGAAATATCTGGGCTTTACTCATCAGCTCCTCATGGGAAAATTTGAATTCGTTCCGAATTTTATTTCTCGTATCTCCAAATCAGCCACGTCTTACCCCTTTACAAAAAAGCGGGGAAACTATCGTGATCTCCGCTTTTTTTTTTGTGCGACAAAAAATTTATTGGATCTTTTGGTGTGGGCGTGCTTGCCCCCTCCCGCCTGCCCGACAAACCCCAGAAAATGAAAAATCCAAATTAGATTAATTTATTGGAAGCCTGGAAACCCCTTTCCTTTCCGGAACAAAAGGAATATCATTAGATACTAGAAAGGAGAGTGAAACGGAGATATATTGTTGTATAAATAAATTTATTCCTTTCTTCGTTGTAGTTGAGGTAATTTTATCATGGCAGCATCTTATCTACCCTCTATTTTTGTACCCCTAGTTGGTTTGGTGTTTCCAGCAGTCACAATGGCTATTTCATTTCTATATATAGAGCGGGATGAAATCCTATAATTCCTTTCTCGTTTTTTAGAGACGGAGTAAACCGCTCGGCGACTTTCTGAATCCGAAGTCTAGTCTCAGCTAATACTTAACTAAGACGAATTCTCTCTCTCCCGCTGATTATATTCTTGTCCAACAAGCTCAAGAAGGAATGCTGCTCCAATCAATCTATGTCTCATTATCATTTCATACAGAAATGAGATATAGATTGATTTTTTGTTATTTGTTCTCAGGATGAGATACATGTAGATAACTACCCCATTCCATGTGCTTGAACCCCATTTTTGTATCTCATTATCAAACGTTACTGAATCAAGAAGAATCGGAGATAATGGACTGGAAAGAAAATAGGGGAAGCCAAATTGATGACAAAATGGTTAATCCATTTATTATGCAATCTGTGAGGAGATAGTGATGAATTGTCGTTCCAAATGGATCCAAGTAGATTTCATAAAAGGCTCCCGTACATTTGCGAATTCGTGTTGGGCCTGTATCCTTGTCTGCGGCGCAACAGGTTTTTCACCAGTGGGACTTTCTAGCTGCGTCGGGGAAGATCTGATCCCCGGACTTACATCTGAACACATCGCTTTTATCCCACAGGGTGTTGTAATGTGTTTCTACGGGATTGCAGGCCTCTTTCTCGGGCTGTATCTGTGGTGTACTGCGTTTCGGGACGTGGGGGGCGGATACAACTTATTTGATAAGCGAGAAGGGTTTTCTTCCGTCTTTCGCTGGGGCTTCCCCGGAAAGAATCGCCGCATCCACATTCGACTTGTGCTAAAAGATGTGGAAGCGGTTGGATTGGAAAGTAGGGAAGGCTTTTATCCGCGTCGGATTCTCTACTCGAAAGTTAGGGGTCGGCGAAATATCCCACCAACTAGGATCGGTGAAGGTTTAACCTCGGCAGATATGGAAGAAAAAGCCGCCGAACCCGCTCGCTTCCCGCGTGTATCGATTGAAGGTTTTTAAAATTTATTGAATTCTAGAACTGGGTGATTTATAAGGAAATGCAAGGCTACTGGAGCTGCGGGGAGGATAAGTTCGGGGGGTGGGGGTCCGAAGCAAAGAAGGAATATCCTAATTACAAGAATTCATCTGATTAGTCTCGTACTTCGCGTATTTCCTTCTCCTGATTGATAGATGGTTAGAGTTAATATATGCGATTACATTACTGGAAACGAAGAATTCTTCGACGGCTTTTTAGTACTCCACAACGTTCCCCGGATAGAGCTTATGAGGCTAGTAAGCAACTACAGCCCTTAATAAATGAAAATGACTGCTCGCTTCTCGCGCGACTTAAATCATCTCCCTCGACGCCGGAAGAGTTGTCGCGGGCCACGACAGCGCCCACAAACACGGCATCCAATAGATCTAGATATCTAATATATTGCAGTCTCCTAGAGCACAGATTTAGCATATCTATTTTGGGAATGCAAAAAAAACTGAGACTCATTTTCGGGACAAAGCTCTTTGGATTGTTTCCAACTGGGTGCCATTCCGCAAACAATTTTTCGACGGGAAATTGTTTGAATACGGTTTCGCCGAATCTCCCAGATACTTCGCTTCTCCAATATATATCTCTAAAATCTCGCCGAAATTGTTATATGAGTGGCGAAACCATCGGTAGACGGGGAGTTTTAGTTAGTCTATCGGAAGATGAACTAGAAAACAATTTTCCTCCCGTAAAAGGATGTGTCTCTCACAAGTTGGATAACATGGAGGAAATAAATAGGAAATTAGCTTGGATTGAAGCGACTTCAAACGAGTTTGATGCTAAGGGAGCACGTTGCTCCGTAAAATTTTTCCCATTTAAAACTACCAAAAAAGTGATTGAAAAATCATTTAATTGCGAATCAGCAAATTTTCCGTCGGCCTATGAGTCAATTGGCTTGGTGCCTCGGTCTGTAACTCGGACGTTATCCAGGTTCGGGTCGGAATTGACAAATCAATCAAGTGTGTTGGTACATAATGATTTCGACTTAGCTAAAAACCAAGCATTAGTTTCCCTTCAATATGTTGGGTGTTTTCTGCTTCTCCCCCTCACGATTCCAATCAGTTTCAGAAATTGGTTTTTGGAGTCTTGGGTTAGGGGTTGGTGGAACATTACTCAAACCCAGGTATTCATCAACCCCCTCCAAGAGGAAAAGGCTCTGAAGCAGCTCCGGGAAGTAGAAGCGTTGCTCTGGTTAGGTGACGCGACTGAACGTTTGCCAGATACGCAGTTGCAAAATTATGATGCAAATGCATATGACGAGACTACTCAATTGGCAACAATGTATAACGAACTGAATATTCAGCTACTGCTGCAGCTAGTAACCGATGTAATTAGTATTGCCATCCCAGCTTTATTGTTTGTAACGGGTCGAAAGAGACTTGCAGTTTTAAATTCCCGGATTCAAGAGTCATTTTATAGTTTGAATGACACGATGAAAGCGTTTTCCATTCTTTCACTAACTGATTTATGTGTAGGGTTCCACTCGCCCCATGGCTGGGAAATAGTCATAGGCTCCCTGCTCGAACATTTTGGCTTAATTCCCGATAAATATGTAATTTCCCGCCTCGTCTCAACCTTTCCAGTTATATTAGATACGGTATCTAAGTATTGGATTTTCCGTCACTTAAATCGCACATCTCCCTCGATTGTAGCAACTTATCATACAATGAGTGGGTGACAACCACTTCTCCGAATTCACGTCTAGCAGGCTAGACTAGTTCGTTCGCCCGTTTGGGTTATTTGCACCCCCCCCCCTCTCGTTCGCCATCTGGTACTAGTGATCGAAAGATTATAGAAGAGGAAAGAATTGGAGCGGGAAAAATTATTTGCTACCAAGTGGCGTCAACACATGACCCACAAAGACTTGAGACTAATCATTAATCTATGCAAAGAAGAGTTACGAATAACTGGATGAAAAAGTGTTGGATTCCGTCACTTGCAGTATCGATCGGTTTCGGTGATTTAAACTGTCCACCCGTATCAAACGCATATCCGATTCTTGCACAACAGAATTATGAGAATCCCCGAGAAGCTACGGGGCGTATTGTGTGTGCCAATTGTCACCTAGCCAAGAAACCTGTGGACGTTGAGGCCCCGCAATCCGTTCTTCCCAATACTGTATTTGAAGCAGTTGTTAAGATTCCCTATGACACGTAGATAAAATAAGTACTCGCAAACGGGAAAAAGGGCGGGTTGAATGTCGGCGCTGTCCTTATTCTACCGGAGGGGTTCGCGTTGGCTCCTTCTAACCGCATCCCAGCCGAAATGAAGAAGAAATTGGGGAAATTGTCGTTTCAGAGCTACCGTCCTGGAAAAGAAAATATAACTGTCGTAGGACCGGTGCCGGGCAAATTATACAGCGAAATCATATTTCCGATTATCTCGCCGGACCCTGGTACCAACAAAGAAGCTCATTTCCTGAAATACCCCATTTATGTTGGGGGGAACAGGGGGAGGGGACAAATCTACCCGGATGGAAGCAGAAGCAACAACACGGTCTATACCGCCTCAGTAACGGGGAAAATAAAGAGGGTTGTTCGTGAGGAAGGAAGGGGTGGATACGAAATTACTATCGAAGAGTCATCCGAGAGTCGTGAAACAACTGATACCGTCCCTCCCGGCCTCGAGCTCATCGTTTCGGAAGGTGAGTTCGTTAAGGCCGATCAGCCATTGACCAATAACCCCAACGTTGGCGGATTTGGTCAGGGAGAAGCCGAAATCGTACTCCAAGACCCGTTGCGTATCCAAGGTCTCATAGCTTTTCTTGCTTCGGTTGTCTTGGCACAGATTTTCCTCGTGCTTAAGAAGAAACAGTTTGAAAAAGTCCAGTTGGCAGAAATGAATTTCTGACTGCCTACTACTTTCACTTACCGTCATCCCTCTCCCTCCTGCGGATAAATAACCCGACTGACAACTGCGTGTGAAAAAAGAGATCTCCACCCGTCACCCGTCTCTTTCCTTTTCAGTCAATGGTTTGGTAACCACATGGGGAGTGTCAATTGCATTGACTTTGGTTTCGTCGGTGGTGTCAACGACGTCGACACCATCGACGTCACCTACACATATTCCCCAACACAAACGCAACCGGCTGACTTCTTTACCGACTAGTTCCCTAGTTCGACTCCATCAAGTCTGAGCTGGGGCACAGAAGATGCGAAGTCGGGTGAGGATGTAGGCCTATGGATAGGACTAGTTGGGAAGATTGCTGATGGATAGAGGTAAATGAAAAAAAAAACTTAATTTGCTGGTTTGTCAAAATAGAAATTGCACCCGAATTGATTGATCCGATTATGTCAAACCAGCTTTCTCTTCCGGACTGGAATACCTCTCCCAAAATGCAATACTAAACTTTTTACCTATAAAAATGATAATAATAATATATTATTGAAAATGGTAATAATTATATGATTGAAAAAGGTGTGGAAAGAACTACTCTTTCTAGTTGTCACATTCAGCCTCGATCGATTCTTTAGATAGAAAAGAATCGATCGACCCGTCTACTCGATAAATGCGTCGTAGAGATATAATACCGATGAAGCTGAACATTACTACATCCGGTCGACGAATCGGCTACAATTTGATATATCACTAATTCGTATCTATTAAAATAAATAGAGATATATTGAATTGAACCGCTTTTTTCTTCTCCTTCTTTAGGTAAAGAGGGAAGAAGAAACAGAGACTTCGCCTGTAGAATTCGGCGAAATTTTGTCAATCAAACGGCAATTTTTGTTTATTGTTGAGGAGACGACCCCAACCCCGAGTAAGCCCCGTAAGAGGATATGCCTGGCGAACCTATCACAAGTGTACCGGCTACAGTACCTACCAACCACAAGGGAATCCTTCCAGTGGTATTTGTCATCTACGCCACCCCCTTACCCCCTACTTTTTCGGCCTCATCATCCGGCCTCGACTCGAGACATGAACAGTCACAAATAATTAGGATCTTGATCTTTTTCAGACAATTCTTTTTAGTTTCTAATTAAAGAAGTGATTGGAAAATGGAACGGCAAGTACGGAAATCAGTAATAATCCCCGATAGAGGCTTGTACGATTCGATTCTACACTCTGTTTATTTGGATTCGGTTGTGTCGTAGATTCAGAGCTCACTAAAAACTACCTTTGAATAAATTGCATAGCTGATATGGACCCCAGAAAGAAAACTGTAGGGACAGCTAAGCCGTGAACGGCTAACCACCTAACAGTGAAAATCGGATAAGTTTTATCTAAAGCCATCGGTTTCTCCTAAAAGAATTTGGTGAATGCGTCGACCTGCTCCAGCGAATCGAAGCGGCCAGTTACCAAGGGAACTTCTTGTCGGCTCTCTGAAAAATATTCGTTTGGGCGGGGGCTTCCAAAAACATCGTAAGCTAAACCTGTACTGACAGATGGCCAGCCTGCGATAAACGGGGAGGGTATAGTAATGCTGTGGATGACCCAGTATCAAATACTAGTAATGATGTCAGCAAAGGGGCGTTCTCCTGTATTCCCAGACATGTTCAGCTCCGTATCTATCTATATCTATCTTCTAATACTTAAAAGACTTAAAAGGATTGTTTCCCGAAAAGGACAGGGGGAAAAAATGCAGAATCCACCAGTAAACCTTTTCGAACGGGAACTGACCCGAATTTGGATGTCACTACTATACCCAGGGTATATCCAAAATATACTGGTTCAGTATAGCTAGCCCGCCTTTGATGCGGCAAGGTTACTCGCCCCTCATGAGTTAGGTGTTCGATACTTACGAAATTTTCGATGGGTGGTTGCCTACACCTAGGCCAGACCGGCTAGAAAGCCTTGGCCGGCTTGAGACCCGTACGTCGGTTTGCGAGCGCGGGGATCTCCCGTATTGCTCCGTCTTCTAGCCCGCCTTCGTCTCTCGCCGTGTCCAGGCAATTACTTATTTCAGCTAGGCCTATGTTTATTGGCAGGCCGAAGGGATAGCCGTTCCGGTAGAAATGGGGACTGTTGCCGAAGAAGGGAAAAATTTATTTGGCAATTATTAACCGATTAGTTTTAGTTAACGATCGAGAGATACTATGTGACTGCCTGGCTCATAAATCAAATTGGTGAGACATAATTCTACCAAATGAGCTAAATCGGTGGGTTCTGATCACTCCGATGAAACAAACGGGACTAATCAATCCCGACTTAGCAAATTTGAGCAAACAGCTTTGATTCAGTAAGTTCGGGTGATAAACTACTCGAAGAAATCGTATGCTGACGCATCTGTCAGATAATTTGGTATTCAAATTTATGCTCACTCTATTAAGCTACTTCGCCTTTTCGACGTCTGTATCAACCTTGACCTTAGCCTTATTTGTTGGATTGAACAAGATTCAGATTTTGTGACTTACCTTTATTATATAGAATCTAGATAGAGGGAGAGAAGGACAAGAGAGGGGGCCCCGCCGGCGCCTACTAATCCATTGCATTTACCAATTACTAGTCGGTTGGCGCGAAAATTCAATTTGGTAAGTATCTACACTAAATATCTATAAACTAGAATGGTTGAAGCATCACTATCGGGAATTGTGTTGGGTTCGATTCCGATAACTCCAGCTGGATTATTTGTAACTGCATACCCACAATATCGACGTGGCGATCAACTCGATATTCGGTAGAATCTAACAACTGTCGCATCTCAAATATCAAACAAAACGTTGATTTAGAGAAAAGATTATAAAATATTAATCTAGAAATCCTTTTTCTATTTTCCATTATTTCATCATTTTCGGGATTTGGTTGAAAATAATTGTTTCCCTAGGAAACATACATGAGGGGCTGCTTCGGCGACAGCGGTTTTGTTTCGTTGTCTTCGTTTTTCAAGTATTTCTTATTCGATACGTAGTGTCTCGTATTCGACGCGTATTAGTTATTATTAGTTATATTAAGTCATCCTTGGGTAGGCGGTAGTAGGCACGCCCTGTAGGATTCGAACCTACGACATCGGGTTTTGGAGACCCGCGTTCTACCGGACTGAACTAAGGGCGTCCCCTTTTTACTTCCGGGGTCACTTTTTTATTCGAGGGGTGGAATGACGCAGCTTTCTCACTCCGCGAAAGGGAAGTGGGGGGGATTAGTTGGGAGTTAGTAATTTTTTTTACTCACCAAGAAACAGTTGGTGAGACAAGAATTCTCACCCTCGAAGCTTGGTGCTTGGATCGAAAATAGGGATGACGGGATTTGAACCTGCGACATTTTGTACCCAAAACAAACACGCTACCGAGCTGCGTTACATCCCTACCAACCCCGATTCGCAACTGGTATCACCGATCCAATAGTATTTAATCTAATTTATTATAACCGGTCGCTGTAGATACCGGCTACCAGCAAAAGTAAAATTTATCTTTCGATAGGTAGTTGTCTCCTATCACCCCGTTAAATTAAACTTCTACTCTCCCCCCCCCCTTCCCCTATTTCTCATCGGGGTTGCGGGTTTTAGTACCACTAATATCTAGTACTCCGAAGTTATCAGCTTCTTCTTTGTTAAATTTGATGTATAAGTTGTAAATAATCGGTTCTCTGAAAGTGAGGTAATAATAGGTGGAAGCGGAATAAAGACTAAGAGATAGAGGAATGGAAATTTAGGAGGAAGGAGAATTTTTAATGCAACATGTGAAGATATATCTTTCTACGGCTCCTGTCGTAGCTGCAATATGGTTCGGCTTGCTGGCTGGTTCCTTAATAGAAGTTAATCGCTTCTTCCCGGACGCTTTACTATTTCCGTTTTTCTGATCCTCGGATAAATTTGCGTCTTGCAAAATGAGTAGCGCGTAACCGAGTTTTTGATGGAGGGGGGGGGGGAGCTAAAAATTAAACCTTTAAAAATTAAACCTTATTGTTAAAGCTTTGTGAGTAGTCCGCTCAGACATATTTATTTGGATCTACTTGCGACCCTCCCCCTAAAAGAAAACCTTATCTTATTATGATGCAATTGATTTTATGACCAAAAGTAAAGATGCGAGGGTAACCACTGCTTTAGCGTGTACAATCTGTACTTGTAAAGAGGCTGGCGATAGATCTACGGGTATTTCTCGATATACTACACGTAAGAATCGCCGCAACACACCTACCCGGTTGGAATCGAAGAAATTTTGTGTTTGTTGCCACAAACATACCTGCCACAAGGAACTAAAAAAATGAGGTATATTTCCGACTAATTGGCAAGTAACAAATATCAATTTGCGTTGGTAGTCACAAAAAAATATCACGAATAAATTTAAACGATCTCTCCGTAGACGTTCCCCGTCTATTCGCCCCGACGAAGCTATTGATTACAAAAATACAAGCCTACTTCGTCGATTCATCGGTGAGCAGGGAAGAATCCTATCGAGACGGATGAATAGATTAACCTCCAAGCAGCAGCGTTTGGTAGCTACCTCTATAAAGAGAGCCCGTATTTTGGCTTTGCTACCCTTCTCAAACAACGAGAATTAAATAATTGTATAAAATTGACTTCTGGGAAATTTTTCAATCCGACAACTAAGAATCTCCCGGGAAAGCAATGTGATTAAATGTTTTTAAGTCGAATCAAACTGATGTCCGTGAGGTGGGTGGTGTGTCCTTCCGTTTGTCTTCTCTTCTTTCTCTTTTCCCTGTGATAGATCCGCATCCGCAAACTAACCCGTCCTCCACCTCCATTTCTAGCCTCTCCGTTTAATCCGGAGAGGCTTACCGCTGCATGTTAATCCTTCTCATTAGTAATTTTTCGTACGAGCCTGGGGGAACGGTAAGCATCTGGAGTAGCTACTTGCGCGAGTGTCTTGCGATTCATAAAAACTTGATTCTCGAACAAATTGTGAATCATCGAGCTGTACGTAATTCCATTTCTACGCGCTGCTGCATTAATCCGAGCGATCCACGGGCGGCGGAATTTTCTCTTCCGGTTGTTTCTATCTACATAAGCGCAAGCTAATGCCCTTTTTTCCTGCTGGTTCGCTGTTCTAAATAATCTCGAATGAGCCCCCCGAAACCCGGATGCGAAATCGAGAATGTCTTTGCGATATCTACGAGCTATGGATCCCCGTTTTACTCTGGTCATTATAAACCCTCGCGAAAAATTATTTCTTCGTCCGAAAAATCCATTTATTCCTGGGCTCCGCTACTCCCCTAAAAATTTTCGTTTCGACATCTCCCATTTAGAGATATCAATTTAAAAATAGCGATTTGGGGAAATAGGTAAGCTGTGTTACACCGAAACGTACCCCATCTGAAGAAATTAAGATCCCATAGATATATTTAGGTTTTAATTGCACTATGTGCGGTGATATGCCGCGCTTCTCCAGGTAGTTGCTTCACAGCTGTCGGTAAATTTGTCGGCGGCGACAAACTCCCGTCTCTTTATCTGATGTGATAAATAGAGATTCCGGCGGCTTTGGCTACTCCGACTTTCCCTCCCGCAAATACTCCGGCACAGAGCGGATACCCCACCCGCATCTGTCTATCTGCCGGTAAGCAGTACGTTGTACCGGAGATACTACGGATTCCAATGTTTCCGTGGTCAATTTATTATGGCAGCTGGGTCCCCCCTATATACCGGAGCCTAGGCTTTTCCGAAGATAAGGAAAACAAAATTGCTGTTGGCGGGTCGCATGATCCCCAACATTTAACTCATCCCATTAAGCTGGGCTTTCTCACTTCCATTTCTCATTCGTTTCGGGAGAAATCATATGTATAGTAACGGTATTTTACGCTGGAGATTGGCAGAACAGCTGACCCAGATCTACTGCCCGACGGGATTAGCGAAAGAGGTGTAGAAGTCGATATCATCCGCTTGGCTTCGCTTAATAACTCAACTTTATTATCACCGATTGGTTTTTATCGTCCCAAATCGAAATGATCGGATTTGCACCGACTTAAACCACGAATTTCTACCTCTTAATCGAAACAGATGGATTATGGATTTATCCCTACTTTACTCGGGGGATTATCTCACAGCATCAACCCCTTAATGTCTTAGGTTTCCGATCCGAACAGGTCACACATACACCCTGGTACACACACCTCTCCGTTGGGGGCATCCCCGAAGAGCGGGGGATTTCGTCCCACTCTCCAACCGTTGTCTCGCTTTTCTAATAAGTTGCTGATTTGTTGGCACGTTCAAAGCGCAGAGATTTTATTCGGTTCGAAATATTCTCAACCATTTGGCGAAACTTGCTATATGTTGGTATCCGACAATCAGTCTACACAGGATTCTTTTGTCTGAGGCACGAAAAGAAACTTCGAAGATTTGCTTTTTATCTGCGGGTGGGTTAGCAGCTGGCCGAACGAATAAACGTGAAACTGCAAAAAAAAACTTTTTGGATAAAAGGAATTCACTTCTTTTCTGCAAGTCTCAGTTACTTCTTACTCGTCGAATCTCTAAGCTGACGCGTTTTCCAATGCTACGGGGTCCGCAACGCCGTAATCCTGGGCTTCTTCTGCTGACGGAAAAACGTCTCTTTCCATGTCTTCAGAAATTACCCATAAAGGTTTCCCGGTTCTTTGGGCATAGACCTTAGTTATGCAATCGCGGAGTTTTGATGCTTCTTCTGCCTCCATAACGCATTCCCCAGCCTGTCCATCGTAATACGAACTAGCAGGTTGATGAATCATTACCCTAATTGGGTGACTCTAATTAAGTCCAACCGTACAAGCAAATTCTTTTGCATACGGCTATACTTCTGGTAGGGCAACAAAGTCTGTCCGAATCAATAGTTAAACTTCTTGTCTCGAAAGAGAGATTTACCTTGTTGCAAAGCTTGCAACAAGAGTATTACGAGATCACACCATCCTTTCTTTCAGACGTATTATGATGGTTCAGTCGCTGTAGTGCGCTAGCAATCCCAGAGTTTGCTATATATACTCCCGATGGACAACGAAATTGACATCGCCCAACTCCTTAAAAACTTGATGTTTTACTTTTACAAAATAAGAAATTGAAGTTTAAGGAATTATGTAGATTCAATATTTCATGCAATTTATGACGCTAGGATATATTGATTTCGATCCGGAATGAATCTACTACGAGTCAAAAAATTTATTTTGATTCACTTCACCCCCTCAGCGTTTCATCATTTCATAATTGGATGTTTATAGGAGGAATCGCCAAGTGATAATTGCCATGCTATTGTTACCCCAGCTAGGCGAAGGCAAAGTTTTAATTCGCACAAATCATTGGCGCCAAGCGTGAGGTAGTGCTATACGTCTGGTAATTTCCCCCCCAGCCAAAGTGGGAGATCCCATTGAAGCAGCTAGTCCCATGCAAATAGTATGTACATCTGGTACGACAAATTGCATCGCGTCGTGAGCAGATATTCCGGCTAATACTGACCCACCGGGTGGATTTACATACAAGTACATATCTTTGGCTTGATCTTCCCCATTTAGATACATCATGATACCGATAAGTTGATTGGCTATTTCGTCATCGACCTGTTGGCCCAGAAAAAGGAGTCTCTCCCGATAAAGTCGGTTGATTGGGATAGGTTTCTGCGACTTCCACTGCGCCGCCCCCCCCCTAGAACCGTATAGGTGTCGCTAGATACATACGGCTCCGTCAGCTTTTACGCCAAATGAGTGTGAGAGAAAATTATCTCTCCCCCTTCCGATCCTACCCATATCCCTACCCATATCAGTTAGAACTTCTGGTTCAAGTTTGTCTGTCTCAGCTTTCCCACATTCTGAACCACTTCATGACTGGTGGCCGGTGAATTCACTCCGGCGCGTTAATTTTTTTCCCCCCCGCGCCAGTGCATTTCTGTTCGTGATTGAGTCCTTTTGATGTAAAGAGTCTTTAGGTTCATCTTCTACCCCGGAGGTTTTGGGGCTCCGACCGCCATTTGCACATACAGAACAAATAGTTTTACTTCCCCTACATCTACTTCCATATGTAACATATCCGCAAAAAAATCTATTTAAATTTTTTCTTGTTCTGGTTCTCATTTCATAGTCATTCCGACTATGATTGATTCTTGGGATTTAGTAACCGGAGCCTAAGCAATCTGTTCACTCCAACTAGCCATGGATTCTAACGACTACCAAATCTATTGACAGATTTTTCTCACGCATTTGGCCACTGATAGATTAGTCAATTCCAAGCGAGATAGAGACAAATCAATCGGATTTGATATGATGGAAACGGGTTCCGTCGGACTCGACGCACCTGACAAGTCGCACTATACGTCAACCCGAGCTGCATCCTCTTCCCCAGGGAGACGAAAGGGTACCTTTGGAACACCAATTGGCATATAAAAACTATCGAAAGATGTTGTAATTATCTCCGAATTGGGGACATAGAAGCCAGAAGGGGGCTTACGCCATATTATAACACACTTGACGAAGACGGCGTGGGTGGGAGAAATCCTATTTTTTTGCAGATATTAACAGACTCTGATGGGACCAATCTCTCCATTGCTACATAAAGCACGTAAATGCTAAAATATCCATGCCTTCATCGGTTCCTGAAAGAAAAGTTACTAGCTTATCTCGCATCACTATGTGTTCCGCACAAACAAGTAGGTGAGGTAGGATAGGAGAACTGCTTCTAGCCACGAACCAAATTATCGATTTGTTTATTCCACACAACAACTTCTACACAACAGCTTCTACCTGGTCTATCTATAACTTGTAACGCAAGCCTGTATTGCAAGAAAGTTACGTAGTGGTCACTCATCTCCAATATCCAAGAAAGGGGTTTCTCACGGGTTTGCCTCGGTATCGCGTTCATACCGTCGTATTAAACGACCCCGGTCGTCTGATTTCCGTGCATCTGATGCATACTGCTTTGGTCTCTGGCTGGGCGGGTTCAATGGCTTCATATGAACTAGCTGTTTTCGACCCATCGGATCCCGTTCTCGATCCCATGTGGAGGCAGGGTATGTTCGTCATTCCATTTATGACTCGCATTGGGATAACGAAATCGTGGGGGGGCTGGAGTATCACCGGGGATACCGCAACTGATGCGGGTATCTGGAGTTACGAAGGAGTAGCCGCGGCTCATATCATATTATCCGGTTTGCTGTTTCTAGCCGCTATCTGGCACTGGGTGTATCGGGACCTGGATCTGTTTCGCGACGATCGCACGGGAAAACCATCCTTGGATTTGCCAAAAATATTTGGAATCCACCTATTTCTTTCAGGAGTACTTCGTTTTGCATTTGGAGCATTTCACGTAACAGGTTTGTTTGGCCCCGGTATTTGGATATCAGATCCCTACGGATTAACCGGAAAGGTCGAACCCATAGATCCAGCTTGGGGGGCTGAGGGTTTCGACCCATTTGTACCGGGCGGAATAGCCTCGCACCACATAGCAGCGGGGGTTTTAGGTATACTAGCGGGTTTGTTTCACCTAAGTGTTCGTCCTCCCCAACGGTTATACAAAGCTTTACGTATGGGAAATGTCGAAACCGTGTCGTCTAGCAGTATTGCTGCCGTATTTTTTGCCGCTTTCGTGGTTTCCGGAACCATGTGGTACGGTTCTGCTGCCACCCCAATTGAATTGTTTGGCCCCACCCGTTACCAGTGGGATCAGGGGTACTTCCAACAAGAAATAGAAAAACGAATACGATCAGGTGAAGCTGAAAATCTAAGTCTATCCCAAGCTTGGTCGAAGATTCCGGAAAAATTAGCCTTTTACGACTACATCGGCAACAACCCTGCCAAAGGCGGATTGTTTAGAGCAGGTGCAATGGACAACGGAGATGGAATAGCTGTTGGTTGGTTAGGCCATGCCGCCTTCAAAGATAGGGAAGGCCATGAACTTTTTGTACGCCGCATGCCAACTTTTTTCGAAACATTTCCCGTAGTTTTGGTAGATGGCGAGGGCGTTGTGAGAGCTGATGTACCGTTTAGACGGGCAGAGTCAAAATACAGCGTCGAGCAAGTCGGTGTAACCGTAGAATTCTTCGGCGGCGAACTAGATGGTGCTAGTTTCAGTGATCCAGCCACGGTGAAAAAATATGCCAGGCGCGCACAACTAGGTGAGATCTTCGAGTTTGACCGCGCCACCCTGAAATCGGATGGTGTCTTCAGAAGTAGCCCACGGGGTTGGTCCACTTTCGGCCACGCCACATTTGCCCCCATTTTCTTCTTCGGTCACATTTGGCACGGTGCTAGAACCTCGTTCAGGGACGTTTTTGCTGGTATCGACCCCGACTTGGATGCCCAAGTCGAATTTGGGGCATTTCAGAAGTTGGGGGATCCAAGTACCAAAAGACAAGCTGTTCAAAATATTTTTTCCTACTCATCCTATTAAATTAATCCCTCCCTCAGGTTAGTTACAAAGATTGACTGAGTTATGAAGTGGGAAATAATTGTTTTGCCAAAACTTCATAAATTAATTCAATTGAATAGTTTTGGATACATCGAAGCCAAGCAAAGAGAAGGAAGTTTGGAGGGATTATAAGTTTTCCCCAGCCCAACTAGTACGAAAGATATCTCCGAAATACCACTATTACGGCCGAATCCATGGAAGCACCGGTTCACACATTTCTGTCGGTAGCAACTTTGGGTATAATATTTTTCGCCATTTTCTTCCGGGAACCCCCAAAAGTACCCAGCAAGGGTAAATAAAAAGCTTTCTTCGATTTCAACTTCTTCTTCAATTTTACCGAATAAAAAGATTTTGTTGCATTAGCAAAACCATGAATATGGGGAAAATTAAGTTGATTAGAGACCTTCCTTTTTAATTTTGCGAAGGAAGGTCTACCAGTCCGACTAACCTTCATGTTCCTCAAAAGGGTCTCTGAGCTCTTTGGCGGGTTGTCCGAAAGCAGTATACAAAGCGTAACCGGTGAGGCTAACGAGTGAACGGGATATAGAGATAGCGACCGAAGTTGCGGTTTCCATTGCCATGTAACCCAGAAGAAAATATTAGTTCCCACTTTACTTGCTATAATAGTATACAAAGTCATCAAATTTCAATCAATTGAGCAGGCTCTACGGCTACGAAAGTTATTGGCGATACCCCCAAAAGTAAACCCAAAGTCAGTTTCTTGGGAATGGTTTTGAAACCGCTTAACTCAGAATATGGAAAGGTTGCTCCCGGCTGGGGAACTACCCCCTTGATGGGATTCTCCATGGCTTTATTCGCAGTATTCCTGGTTACTATTTTGGAGATTTATAACTCATCCGTTTTATTGGAGGGTATTCCAATTAGTTGGTAGAACATCCCCGAACCCTGCCGATGCAATAGCAACAACTGGGGTTCGCAAATGGATACTTCACCACAAACTGGGAGGGGAGTTAAATCGCGCAAACTTTTCTTCAAATGTTTTTACAAGACAATAACGATAACATGGGTGTGTGATTCGTCGCAACTAATCTGGTTCAGCAAATAACCAATCTATCATCTAAGCAGATTTTATTGTATTAGATCATTGGTATCTCGCCAGGTAGCAGTCGAGTTACTAGTACCCGAAACGCGAGAATTTAATACCTAGTTATAAAGCTCGAACTATGATTAATTCGCATCAATTTACCATTTAAATTTCGTGACAAAGCTGCTATCTTATCTTGTCGACCCAGCACTGTATCGAAAAATTACCGCACCAGTGAAGTGAAGTACGCTTTGGTTGTGGTTGTTTACCGAAGTTTTTAGGCGTAGAAGAAAGAGCCGTTCGGGGTTCGGGGTGATGGGGGAGTTGTCGCCCGTCAGGTCTTCCTACCTAAAAAAAAATTTCTCGAGGTGTGGTAGAAATCTAAGGTTTTGTGGATGCCAAAAAAAATCAGATCGGAACGAGGTAACCTCTATCCACCCACCCCCCTTTCCTCCTCCTTTTTCTTTCTCTTTTTTTTTTTTTGGGGGGGGGGGGGGGTATACGTCGATAAGATTAAAAGATTTCCCAAGACGCTAGTACTACCCGTTTTCAATTCAAAAATAGAAGCTAACATGAGATCGAAGTGAAATGTATTTCCGACTTTTCCAAGGCTGGGTCGCTTTCTCTTCCATTAATAGATAGAAGATGTCTAGGGTCTGCAGTCTTTTCTACTCCCCCACTAGAATAACTACTAATGGAATGGGCGGTGCTCAAACATCTTTGCTTAAGCTGTGTGAGAAGAAAGTCTCATGTACAGTTTACGAAGAGGGAGTGAAAAAAAAAGCTTACCTATCTCACTAAGGTATATGATTGGTTCGAGGAGCGCTTAGAGATTCAGGCAATTGCCGATGATATTACTAGTAAATACGTCCCTCCACATGTGAACATATTTCATTGCTTGGGGGGAATTACGCTGACCCGCTTTTTGGTTCAAGTAGCCACCGGTTTTGCCATGACCTTTTACCATCGCCCGACTGTTACAGAAGCTTTCTCCTCAGTTCAATATACAATGACTGAAGTTAATTTTGGTTGGCTGATTCGGTCCGTTCATCGGTGGTCAGCAAGTATGATGGTTCCAATGATGATTTTGCATGTATTTCGTGTTTATCTCACAGGGGGATTCAAGAAGCCTCGCGAATTGACTTGGGTTACTGGGGTTATTCCAGCTGTGTTGACCGTCTCTCCCGGTGTAACTGGATATTCTCCACCCTGGGATCAAATCGGTTACTGGGCTGTTAAAATTGTAACCGGCGTACCCGAAGCTATTCCCCTGGTAGGATCTTCACTAGTAGAGTCACTACGGGGAAGTGCTAGTGTCGGCCAATCAACATTAACCCGTTTTTACAGCTTACACACTTTCGTATTGCCGCCTCCTACCGCCGTTTCTACGCCAATGCATCTCCCAATGATCCGTAAACAAGGCATTCCGGGTCCTTCGCGATTTATAGATTTATACAAGAGTCGGGGGTGATAAATCTCCGCCGCCATATCAGTAAATGATCTCAAACCTCAGCTCCTTAGGGGGTTGTTGTTCTGTTGCCGCCAATACTTACTACTAAGTCAAGTTGTAAGTTATTTAGCGGATTTAGTTAGTGTCTCGGACTACTGGGACGAAACAATCGAAGCACCAGAGGGAAACAATTTTGGATTATGGGAGTGTGTGACTTGCGTCGAGACGTGTAGGCTATGCAGACGTCGAGTTGGATACTGCTGCAACCAAAGCAAAGGTGTGTCTCCCTTCCAACCTTTCTTTGGGACTAAGATTCGAAGCCTGGATGCAGAAACATCTCTTCCGAACTGAGGAAGTTGTTTGGAGAATTTTTCCCACGATCGAATATTTTGAAAGGCCTCGTGAAACCCTATATATCCAGTTGGGATTGTGTGAAGCTTTTAAACATACGGTTTTTGAGACGATGCACACATTTCTTTCGCATCAAACGCTAAAGGTTCGCAAGAGTAGCCGTTGGGGTAAAAAAACGATCTAAAGGTATATATAGCCGAAGTTGTAACAAGTTAAGATCCTATACGGATCCTAGTTCGCAAGTATCTTGCATAAACTCGCAATGACACGATACGTGCGTATGGGATACGAGATAATCCGCGAAGCTTCATTCCGTCGTTGAGCTGATTCGGATGATAAGCCATGTTGCGGAATAATTTCTTTCCGTGCTCGTCCCCCATTCACCAACCTAACCGTTGCGGGATAATATAATTAATTCTACACTTGCTCGAGCCGTATGAGGAGAAATCCTCACGTCCGATTCTTATGGGGGAATGAGAAGTCCACCCCAATAACAAAAAAACCTGACCTGAACGATCCCGTTTCGAGAGCAAAATTAGCTAAAGGTATGGGACATAATTACTATGGGGAACCCGCTTGGCCCAACGATCTCTTATATATATTTCCTGTAGTAATCTTGGGAACCATCGCATGTACCGTGGGTTTGGCTGTTTTAGAACCATCAATGATTGGTGAACCAGCAAATCCGTTTGCAACTCCTTTGGAGATATTACCCGAGTGGTACTTTTTCCCTGTATTCCAAATACTTCGCACAGTGCCCAATAAACTATTAGGTGTTCTTCCAATGGCGTCAGTACCCGCAGGTTTGTTGACCGTTCCTTTTCCCGAAAATGTCAATAAATTTCAGAATCCGTTTCGGCGCCCAGTAGCCACAACAGTCTTTGCAATTGGCACCGTGGTCGCTATTCGGTCAGGTATTGGAGCAACTTTACCCACAGATGGATCTTTAACTTCGGGACTGTTTTAGTACTTCCCGAGACCCCCTACGTAAACTGGAAGGTATTTAGATTTAGTCTAGGGAGCAATCGCCAGCCCTCGGGCCGGGACAAGACTTCCCTAGACTTAGTGATTTCTGAATCAAAAATATCAAATTGTTTAGATAATAGGTTTCTTTCTTTCTATACCAAGGTAGTTGAAGATCAAATTTTCCTTTACGGGTTTTGGTTGACTCACTTTTCCCCCGCCAAAACCCTTGCAAATAGAAGTGCAATACGCAAGAGACAAGATCAATTGAAGGGAAGAGGTATAATAATTTGGCTTTTGCCGCTTCTTCCTACTAACTCACTGACTCAACTCATTTCTGGGTAGTTCCATGGCAAAATGCTCCCACAAAGCTTTCGACACCTGATCCACAGATTTCTGCCCAAAACTTTTTATTTTTGATGAGTCTTCTCGGCTGTAATTAAGCGAATCAGCAATTGTGTGTATTTTGGCCTTTTTGAGGCAATTAAAGGCTCTGGCGGGTAGTTCTAGTTGGTCAATAAACGTATTTTTGGGAAATTTCCTCTCTAGTTCATTCACATCATAACTTCGTGAAGATGATCCTGCCGAAGCTGAATAATTTTCATCACCTCCGGCGTAGAGATAAGATACGTCTTCCCGCTTCACGTGTAAAGAAGGAGTTGGTAGGTCTATTAGTTTTTTAGAAGCCTCGCCGATCGCCTCGTCCGGGGTCGGGCTACCATTAGTCCATACTTCAATGAATGGTGTTTCTCGCATCGCTCTACCACTTCCGAATAGATGTACGCTATAATTTACGTTTCGAACAGGCATAGACACGGCATCGACGGGAAATTCTCCACCTCTACATTCACCTGAATTTTCTATGCGGTATCCGCAACCTTTTTCAATTTTTAATTCAATATTTACAGATATTGGTTGGGTAATGGTGACTATATACTGCGAATCATCAATCGCTTTGACAGAGGGTGGCAGTGATGTATCACCCGCAGTTACTTCTTTGGGACCAGTTACAGACGAAACTGCTTCTTTAACATCATTAGAATCGCTCCTAGGTGCAATTTCCTTTAGATTAACTAAAACATCATGTATTGTCTCTTAAATACCCGTTATTGTAGAATACTCGTGCAAAACTCCATGAAACCTTGCACATGTTATGCTCGTCCCCTGAACCTCTTCTAACGAAGCTCTACGCATGGCAATTCCCACAGTACTAACTTGACCCCTCTTGAACGGAGATACGACAAAACGGCCATAATGAAGACGCCTACTTTCTGTCTTGGACTCAACGCATTTCCATTGAATTGCCTGGGTAGAGATCGGTGTTTCATACGTGAGCATAAAGAAATTCCCCTTTAGTTTTTATATAACTACTAGTTAGACACGTCTTTTTCGGGGGGGTCGGCACCCATTATACGGCATGGGGGTCACATCACGTACGAAACTGAGTATTATCCCGCTTCGGCGAATAGCGCGTAAAGCGGTGTCTCTTCCCGGACCGGGTCCACTCATCATAATTTCCGCTTGCTTCATACCCCGATCCATTGAGGCACGGATCACATTTTCCGCCGCAGCTTGGGCGGCAAATGGTGTACTTTTGCGTGTACCCCTGAATCCGCAGGCACCGGCGGAACACCGGGGAGCTACTTATCCCCGAACGTCCGTGACAGTAATAATGGTATTATTGAAACTTGCTTGGATATGAATAACCCCCTTTTGGACTCCGCGCTTCACCTTGCGTGAACGAAATTTTTTCGAATTACCTGACACGGCTGATTGACTATCCATATTTGAAGGCTGTTAATTGTTATTAATTGTTATCCGGTTCCACATATAAATATTTCGACTATCCCTGCCTCTGCTTATGCTTCGGATTGCAACGAATTACCATGATTCGTCCACGTCTACGAATCAATCGACACTTCTCACATATTTTACGAATGGAGGCACGAATTTTCGTAGCTACAGCCTTGAATTAGTTGGATAAATCTATTGATAGATTTTAGACGCGTTCTCCTTTTTTCCGTCAAATTGGGAGAAAAAATTCGGGCAAGCAGAGAATTGCTAGGCGGCAGCATCAATAACAAGATCTATTGGCTGCTACTTGTCTGCCTACTTCGAAGTCGGTAAATGGTACACCCTTTGGTAAGATCATAAGGACTTAATTCGGCTCTTACCCTATCTCCTGGTAATATTCTGATGTAATTCCGTCAGATCTTTCCCGATATGTGAGTCAAGACTTGGCATCCATTATCTAAACACGCTCAAGACATGGCATTGGGGGGCGATTCCGTAACTGTACCTTCCATGTCAATAAGATTCTGCTTTTTCACCATTCGGACTAAATAAACCTCCCGTAATTCATAGATTTCTTCAAGAGATTGCTAACTCAGCTGATATTGCTAATAGCTCTTTGGAGACATAATCGTTTCGGAAACAACTAAATTTACCGCTGAAAAAAGTTTCGGAATTACCAAATGTGACATGAAATTTCCCCCCCAATTTTTTTGTGTCGAGCTTCCCGATCTGTAATAAGTCCATGGGATGTCGGTGAAATTGCAATTCCCATACCGCCCAATATTTTGGGAATTTCCCGATGATCGGAATAAACTCTCAAGCCAGGCCTACTAATGCGTTTGACGGCTGCAATGTAGGGGTCTTTCCTCTTGCCGAGATACTTCAAGCTCACATCCGGAAACTCTTTCCCATTATCCTTATGCCTTACAGCACCTTTTATGAAACCCTCTTCCGCTGAAATTTGTGCGATGCGTTCAGTCATTTTAGTGGCAGGTATCCTGATCATAGCTTTTCTTCCCGTATTGGCATTTCTTATGGCAGTAGGTGCGGTGGAGATGGCGTCGTTATTCGTGAAATATCAATCAGTAGTTGTTGTAATTATAAAAACCAGGATGATTCCTAACCTCTTTTCCTATTTTGTCTCCTCTATTTCGATCTTGCGTATCCGGGATATTTAGATGCATTTGACAAAACTTCAAGCCGAATTTTTTTGCCTTTTACAAATAAATTCGGCTTAAATTTTCGTCAAACCGACGACGCTAAAACGTATAACTCATTGACTTCTGCAACACCTCGGGGGCTAGCGAGACTATTCTGGCAAAATTACAATCCCTCGACTCCCTAGCTACTGGACCGAATATCCTAGTCCCCCTAGGATTTCCTTCCTGGTTGACAACGACGGCCGCATTGCCGTCGAATCCAACAACCATTCCGTTACATCGTTTTATCCCTTTACGAGTACAAGCTGCCACCGCCCTAACCACTTCTGATCTCTTCAGAGACATGTTGGGTACCGCTTCTTTGACTACAGCCGTTACGACGTCACCCGTACCTGCGTATTTTCGGTTGCCGGTTCCCAACACTCGAATACACATTGATTTACGGGCTCCACTGTTGTCTGCCACATCCGAATAACTTTGAGTTTGAATCGTTTGGTAATCGGGAGAAATAATAGGTTTTTCTGTAGTATATTCGGGTGGAGGAGAAGTATAATATAATATATTCCAATTTTGGGTAATTAGGTGAATTACTGTCATCGCGACTAATCTGACCCGATAGATAAAGTGTATTTGCTTTAGCGACTATCGGGGTGACACCTCAGCCTCAGACATGACATCCCCGTCCCCGCCATCACTTTTTCAAGTTTAAGTCATTTGTTTATTTCTTTCTCACATTCTCTTTTTCTCGTATCTTAAATACTTATTTATAACAAGTTTCACAATTCCGCACTAGTTACTACTCGAGTAAGCACGGGCATTTTGTGGGCAGCCATCGACATAGCAGCTTTGGCTACATCTTCCGATACCCCACTCGATTCGTAAATTATTCGGCCTGGTTTAATTGCAGATACCCAGTATTCCGGAGATCCCTTTCCCGACCCCATACGTGTCTCTGCAGGTCTCATGGTGATGGGTTTGTCGGGAAAGATGCGTATCCACAGCTTCCCACCTCGACGAGCACAGCGCGTTATTGACCTTCTTCCCGCCTCTATCTGTCTAGCCGTAATCCAAGCAGGTTCGAGGGCCTGGGGAGCAAATTTTCCGAAGGAGATGGTGTTGCCACGACTAGACACTCCTCTCAATCTTCCTCTATGTTGCTTACGATATTTAGTTCGTCTGGGGTTACAGTCGATGTCGACATAATTTATCAATCTCTGATACAGAACCGGACATGGAAGTTGCCCCCCCCAACCGGCTCCTCATGAATTCAATGCCGCTTTTCATACTTCGCAAACTCACTAACTATTTCCATTTCGTCTTATCTCTTTTCTTTCCGTAGTCCGATTTTCATTCTATTTATGAATAGTGGTTTAGAGATTACTTGGTGCTAAATCCACGGGCGAGAATATGCTCGATCTTGTAATTTCTTTCTCTTTTGAGATGTGGGCTTCTCTCGCCGTCCCGTCCGCCGAATCTCGATATTACTTAATTGAATGAACGAAATTCGGAAGTCCCCTCGTTCTTTCAGTCTCTTGGAGCAGACGTTTTGGTTCTCCCCCAGCGACGGAGCTTCTCACTCTATCTCAATTTCATTGAGTCAACGTTCCTAGTATTAATTGACTCATAGCTCTACTTTAGATATTGACAATTTGGCAATTGTGCTACATCACGCAGCTTTTTGGGAGTTAAGCGGTTAACCACACGATTTCGAGATAAAAAAATTCAATTATTCCGATTTCTACTTCTCGAAATAGTCATAAATTCGGTAATGTTTTCAGCTTACCCATAACAAAAACTTTCCATGGATAGAAATTTCATCTGCGACGAGATAACCCCACCCCGCCTCCGGCATTCATTCATTTAGTACTCGAAGACAGAGGGCTCATCACTCAATCGATTAGGTTTTCTTCTTCTTTTTATGGATAAGGAGATGTTGTTTGGACGAGTCGCACACTAAGCGTAGCAAAGATCTTTTGGGGTTTGAGATGAAAAATGTTGAAACTGGAATAGGATGAAGCTGCCCTAGGTTGCATCAAAATTCATTGGATAGTTTTTACTTCATTGGGTAGACATGGATCACCCGGTACCCCGAAATATCCAGGTCTTTATGCCTAAAACTCCGTGAATTGTCTGAGCCGGGTGGTAGGAATAGCCTACACGAGCTTTAATGGTTTGTAGGGGGACCCTACCTTCCCTAGCCCACTCAACTCGAGCCATCTCACTACCATTGAGGCGTCCGGCTATTTGTATCTTAACACCTCTATCGCCAGTTCTTCCAACCAATTCAATAGCTTTTTTCATAGTTCGTCGAAAAGGAACTCTATTTCTTAGTTGTGAGGCAACATGCTCCGCCAGGATTTTCGGTTCCCCATAAGGTTGGTTGACACTACTTAGTATCACTCTGAGCTTCCGACTTTCGACCCCTAAGATGTTTTCGATACCGCTCTTCATTTGAGTAATCCCCAAACTTTGCTCCTCAATGAGTAAATCGGGAAATCCCGTATGTATATCAACCCGAATAAGATCTGTTTTTCGTTGGATTTCAATATGCCCAACTCCGCCGTAGTTCGTGGCGTCCTTCACGTGTTTTGCAACATACTTCTCGACAGAGGCGCGTATTTGTCTATCCCCTTCAAGAAACTTTGGATAATCTTTCGTTTGCGCGAACCGGTAGGAATAATGCTTCTGACTTACACCGAGTCGAAAACCGAGTGGATGAATCTTTCGTCCCGTATCTATTTCTCCTCAACTCAATGTTAAATTATTTCTTACTTAGCTTTTCTTTTCGCAGTTTTCCTTAACCTTTCGGCACGTTCCAATTAATGAGCGTTTTTTACGGAGTCATCTCCCTCTCTTCCCGACAAAAACGGTTACTTTACAAGTGGGTTTCCTTATCGGGTAACCTCGTCCCTGAGCTCGAGGACGGAACCTTCTCAAATACGCGGAATTCTCGACCCGGGCCTCACTAATAAACAAATCGGATTTATTCAACCCAAAGTTGGTATTGGCGTTTGCCGCTGCAGAAAGAATCAATTGCAGTATGAGATAACACATTTTGTAAGGCATAGATTCGGGTAATACAAGTGCTTCTCCGTACGAGCAACCCCGGATTCGATCCGTAATCCGTCGCATTTTCATAGCTGACACGCGGATATTTTTTCCCAGAGCTCGCGCCCCAATTTCTGACTTCCCTTTGTCTTTCATGAAGTATAATTTCCTAATTATCGACGGGATCCTTTATCGTTTTTTGCATGTCCCCTAAAATTCCGAGTAGGTACAAATTCCCCCAGTTTATGACCCACCATGCGATCGGTTACGTAAATAGGGAGGTGCTCCCGCCCATTATGAACGGCAATGGTGTGACCGATCGTGATAGGTACGACTGCAGAAGCGCGAGACCAAGTTACAACTAATTTCCTCTCTCTCCGTATATTAAGTTTTTCAATTTCTCGTATTAAATGATTAGCCACAAAAGGACCTTTTTTTGATGAACGTGCCGTAGCCAATTAGCCCCCCGCTTAATATTTCCACTGATCAATAACCCTTGCGTCGACGAAGTATGAGGGGGTTGCTATACTTTCCTCTCTTCCGACTTCTTTTTCCAAGCGCGACATGCCCCCAAGGGGTTGATGGCTTCTTCCTACCAACCGACGTCCTGCCTTCCCCCCCTCCGTGGGGATGATCCACAGGATTCGTGGCTGAACCTCTCACTTTGGGCCGTCTCCCTAACCAACGTTTGGACCCAGCTTTCCCCAAGCCTTTATTGCCGATATCGACGTTTCCGACCCGTCCTACACTTGCTAGGCAATTTTGAGATATTAAACGAATTTCGCTGGGAGGTAGTCTTAGTGTAGCCAATTGGCCTTCTTTCGCAATTACTTTTGCTGCTGCGCCAGCAGCTCTAACTGATTATCCACCTTTCCCAGACTTCAACTCCACATTATGTATAATGGTACCTAAAGGCATTTTGGTCGAGGTAGACCCCCCCCTCCTCTTACCCCTCCTTAAAGGGAAGGAAATGACTAGGGCAGACCCCTTCCCAAACTGTACAAGCTTCTTTCGAAGCATACAGCTTTCCGGATACAAAAATTGGGATTAGCACCACTGCTGGGTTTTGGCAGTACTAAACCGATGCCTACCGAAACATAAGCGAATAATTCTTTGGCCATCTTTATCTACCGTATCCTTGGCTTTTTTGCCCGCACCTGGCTTTCCCCCAAGAATTCAGCATCTCTTAAGAATTTAGCATCAGAATTGGTGACTTCGATGATTCGCGTTGGCATTATTCAATGCCCGGGATAACTTAGGAAACCTTTTCTCCTTGGCATTTACGTAATTTCAACTCCACGTATTTATTCCGTGTGTCACTCTGTGGCTTCGATGTTGCCTCTGACCGTCAAATCGAGTGTTTTTGATTCGTATTTTCCACATCGTCAATATGTGCATAAGACGCCCTCTGTTCGTCATTCCATTTTTGAGATTATTTATCCGTTTCCATATTATCTTACCTTCGCAGATTGATGTATTTTTTAACTGCTCGATACTTTAGCACGCGCTATTGTCCCTATTTGGTTACCCCAACCAGGTTTACTCCGTATTACCCAATAAGTTCGAAGTAGTGCCAGGTTTGCGGGCCCAGCCTACAACCCGATCGATTAGTTTCGGAATACGCGAATCAAGTATTCAACCCGCACTCAGAGGTAGGGCATTTCCAATTGAAATCGATGCGTCAGAACTAGACATTACGACATCTCCAACTCCTAATCCCCGCGGGTGCGATATGTATCTCTTAGCACCATCTGTGTAATTGATTAAGCAAATAAAGGCATTTCTATTGGGGTCGTATTCGGTACTGGCTACCCTTCCAGCGACACCCAGCTTGTCTCTCCGAAAATCAACTTCGCGGCGTAAACGCTTGTGCCCGCCCCCCCTATGCCTACTAGTGATGATTCCCGCATTGTTGCGGCCATTTCTAGACATTCCGTGGTAAGTTAATTGCTTGTGGGGCTTGGATTCCGTTGTCTCCCCAAATCGTGGAATGGCCCGGTTCCGGGTGCTTGGAGTATACGCCCCATAAAGTCACATGGCCATACTTATTCTTCCCCTTCACGTTTATGCGTAATCTTTTATTTGATAGAAAATTAATATATCTTTCAGGTATTAGTTTATAAATAGTGGAATGAAGTAATTTGCTCGAAGTCTAGCAATCATTTTTTTTCTACTCGTAGAATTCAAACCTAATTTACTTCTTCCTCTTCTTTTACTTGCCATCCGACTACTATTGATGCCCGCCACCTTAACAGCAAAAAACCCTTCAATCCAATTTTTCATTTCAGTTTTAGTCAATCTCGAGTCTACATGAAAGGTATATTGGTTCTGCTGCAACAAACGAATAGACTTTTCGGTAATTATTTGGTTTCTCAATTTTTCCGTAGTATCCCCCTCACTTCGTCCGTTTCCCCCAATTATCTTCGTCTCTTCTGTAACTCCTGTATAGTCTATTAGACTGGGATCCGCTGCCGCCAGCTTCGAATCTACCTGTTTTGCAGATAGCTTTGTTAGTTATCCGCTTTCTGATTCACTTCTCCCTACCTCTCGTTTCTATTTGCATCCAACAGGAGTTGAACCTGTGAATTCGCCAATTATGAGTTGGGTGCTTTGACCGTTCAGCCATGGATGCTAACCAATGGCATTTCGGCCACTTACTCATTTCATTATAGCACAGCCGGCAAAACCGCTAGGAACGAAAAAAGTCACAATTTGCCCCCCCCCCGCCGGGCGTGTGTGCCTACCAACTCAACAAGTTGTTTTAGTTGTTGAAAGGATTCCGGTGAAAAAAGAAGAAGGACAAACAAGCAAGAAAAAGTTTGAGACGAAACTGCTGGTGGGTAATCTAAGCAAATGACGAGGGATTCTTCGAGAAGTTAACAATTAGTCCCCATATTGAATGATTATAAATTATTCGGGGAATAATGGGTTTGAAACATACACGAGGAAGGTTCTGGGAGCAATATCAGTCGTGAATCTCTCGTGAACCAAGAGCCGTGTGAAGTAAGAATTTCATGCACGGTTCTGAATGAGCGGAAAGATCGAAAATCTTCTTCTCGACTCTGACTCTCCTACACCAGTTGTTGCTTTTTTCTCTGTTACCTCTAAAGTAGCAGCTCCAGTTTTATTTACGCGACTCTTCGGCCTAATTTTTCCACATCTACCTAATGAGTGGCATATCGTGGTAGGATTATTGGCTACTTCTAGCATGATATTAGGAAATCTAATTGCCGTTACTCAAATAAGCATGAAACGTATGCTAGCTTATCCCTCTATAAGCCAAATTGGATATATTATGATTGGAGTACTTGCTGCAGACCCGGAGAACGGTTATGCAAGTATGATAACTTATACGTTTATTTATATACTCATGAATCTGGGAACTTTTGCTCGTATCACCTCATTTGGTTTACGAACCGGAACTGATAATATTAGGGATTACGCGGGATTATACATGAAGGATCCTGTTCTAACATTCTCTCCGGTTTTACGTTCACCATCCCTAGGGGGTATCCCTCCACCATCCGGTTTTTTCGGTAAACTCTATCTCTTTCGGCATGGATGGAAAGCTGGTTCATACCCATCAGTTCTGGCAGCGCTCGTCACAAGTGTCATCTCTATCTACTATTATCTCAAAATAATTAAATTAATGTTCACTGGGAAGAATGGGAGGAGCGGTGCATCCACAACTTATATACAAAATTCATTAGTTTCTCCATCAATTTCAATTTCAAAAAGTTCTATTGAAATAGCTACGATCATTCGTGCACTAGCATCAATCCTATCGGGTATATTAATAGATCCCATTATCGGGATCACACGGAATACTTTATTCTAGACCCACTTCAAGTTGTGACGCGAACTTATTTTTTCGAACGATTTTTATTAAAAGCCGGTTCTGCTTCTGCTGTCCCAACTAGTCTGTCTCTACAACTTACGAAATAGTTATATCTCCTTCGGTAATTGATCCTGACATTCTCCTATCTAGCTTGTATTTGTCTTTTCGCACCCGGAATCACTTGCTAGGAAAATGATCACTCGTCTATTCCGGAGGAGATATAAGTATTTCCACGCGATGCACAGCTGGGGTTGGGCAGTGACAACCCATGCTGCTACATCCAAGTTTTTAGGCGGAAGGATAATGCCTATCTTTCTTGTATTTCCATATGGTATTATTTGATTGATACCGAAAAAAAGATTTGCTTGCGAGACAGGCGTGGGCTTGTCAGGTCGTGAAAAAAAATTCTCTGTAGGAAGAGGGAATCAACCACCCCTTTAGGGATGATTGATTGCGGGCGAGAATAGATTCGAACCCTCGGCCATCGTCAGTATGAGGTGGAATCCTACCACTCCGTGAAGAGGCAATGAGTAATGAAAAAGGTCCAGGGACCTCGTCTAAACCTGACCCGAGTGGAGTCTTCCAGTTAGTAAATTTGGTAGAAAAGAGATGAAAATTCGGTTCAGCAGTTGACAGGCATATAGATATATCCATATAATTGGATTGGTGAACGTAACTCCACCGCGTCTCCCTGCTTCGAAGGAGGGGTAGGCGTACTAGACTCGAAATGTAGTACCGCGTGGTACGGAGGTTCGAATCCTATGCGAGGCGTCCAGAGGTCTCGCATTTCTGGAAGAAGTATCTCGACTTCTCGCTTCTCACCAATGGAACTCGAAATTTTCACTCGGTCGATCCCCATGCTTGTCTTCCCGAGTGAAGTAGCACTGGAAATGTCTCTCCGACTCGAGAGACGAGTGGGTCCTATTGCAGAGATATGTGAGGCAGTAAGTCCCACCTTTTCCCTCTCTCTTTCCGAACCAAGGCTGGGACAGCAAATCCTAATATCCGAAAGGATTGGAGCGAGACCCGAAACTCGAGGAATAGTCTTACAGATACAGAATAGAGAGAAAACAAAAACAAAAAGAACGACTGAGATATGAACGTGATTCCTCTCAAATAAATGTAAATGAGATGAACCAGAAGTAGTAGTAGTTGGTTGTTTGGCGTCTCATCAAACACATAGGGGATGGGACTCAAAATTCCACCCTTTCCCTGCTTCCAAAGGACTCCAAATCCTTTCCTTTGAATGGGACTCAAAATCCCATTCATAAGCCAAGTATCTGGTTAGGGGTATCTAACCAGATACTTGGAGTTTCCATTCCAATTTTTAGAATAATAAATTACTGACCGAGCAATAGATGAAGAAAATGCCCTTATCTCCTCGAGAGCTATAGTGTAGCTCCCAAAATTTAAATTACATGCCGACTCCTCCCGAGACAAAATACAAGATCCGAAGATAGAAGGGAGATTTCATATGGGGATGATTGATTGCGGGCGAGGAGGGATTCGAACCCCCGACACCGTGGTTCGTAGCCACGTGCTCTAATCCCCTGAGCTACAGGCCCCGACCCCACTGGATCCATATTCGCTCCAGGATTCACTTCACTTCTATGAAATAGACTGGACTGGAACCAGCTTCTTTTTCCCTCCATCTATCTATTCCGGAGGTTGGTAAAGACTCGCAATCCCAAGATTCCCCCTCATTCATCGGCATCTTTTTTCTCACTGAAGAGATAGTGAAAGGATATGCTATATGGAGTTCCGGATAGAGATGAACCCTACGAGAATGAAGGGCATTCCACTTTTTTTCTATCCTGGCGTCGAGCTATTTTTCCGCAGGGCCCCCCCTGCAGTATTGTTGCCGCGGTAGAGTTTCACCACCAAGTTCGAGATGGATCGGTGTGGTTCCTCTACGCCTGGGACACCAGAATATCAACCCTTGGAAGATCAACCCTTGAGGGGGGATACGCATAGAATGGGGAAGAACTCATCAGTTTGAGTCTACGACTCCAGTCCGGAAGACACACCAGAAGTAGAGATGCACTTTCCAAACAACCCCCTGACCCGCTTCTCCCTCTATCCCTTGGGTAGAGGGAGAAGCGGTACGAAATTTATTTTCTTCCAGACCCCTAAATTAATAGGCTTGCTGTCATACAACCAAATATTAGGTGGCATTGCCTGATCAATTTGATCAAGTTTTGCAGGAACAAAGTTCAAACCTCTCGGTCTGTTAGGATGCCTCAGCTGCATACATTACTGCACCTCCACTTAGC